CGAGCGAGTCAACTTCGTTCACCACTTACGACATTCTTTCAGAACCTTAGATTCCATGAAATATAAGGTGTGGAATAGAGCTAGCTAACAAGTAAACGAGTCAATGTTGCGTAAGTGAACGGAATGCTGTTGGCATGTTCGAGCTAAGCAAGCAAGTAAACTACTTCTCTTCGTTGCGTAGGCGAAGTGAGCCATTGAAGAAGACTTGATTCCAGAGAGCAAGTCGTTTTATGTGCTGGTACTGTTCTTTTTGATGGTTGAAAAGGGCGAGACTGATGTTGCAGCAAGAGATTCATCATGAGTTGGCTTGCCTGGAAGGCCAGGGAATTTAAGCAATCAGCGGTGTGGATGGGCGAGGCTGCTAGTCTAGCTTCAGTCTTTATTAATGGGATAGTCCCTCAGGTTCCGTAGTTCGAACAATTTCCTTTGCTGTAGCAAGCAAGTCAATTGGACGAGGTAAACTGATTCCTATATATCATCCAGACGGGCAGCCATGTTCAAAAAAACCATTCGATAGACGAACCGGGGTACGACAGAGAGTTTCAGATAAAGCAAAATCGCCATCAAAGACCCACTTCAGCAACTAGAACTCCTAACTCCTAGCTGCCTATCGATCGGAAGTCATATCGGTACGGTACCAACGAAGACGGTCTTTTCTTGTTTCAACGGAATGAAGGCAAAAGGATCCTCCTTTCGTACGCTCTGAAACAAGCTTTGTGTATGGCGCAAAGGTATGTGAGTGAATGCATTTTTCTTTATGGGCAATTGCTTTCTCGGAGTCCTTATAGCGGGCTGAGCCCTTCTCGGAAGACTCTGCAAGTGAGATTTTTCCTATGTGATTGAAAGAGCTTAGATATACTTCAAGTAGGAACCATCACCATTTAATTAGTTGATTATATAATCATAAAGGACGTCACCTAAGGGAATGGAATGACGTGATAGGTCACAAGTCGTCTGTCTTTAAAGAAAAAAAAGTCCCAGGGCAAAGACAAGATAGCTAGCTAAGCCCCTTCAACCCTTAGTTAATCAGCAATCTCGACTAGCACTCAGAGAGAATCAGCATCCACTTCTGGCTTTCATGGCCACCTTCTCCTGTTGAGCCAGCCTGATTGGTCGAATGAAAAGCCCTTCAAAAGCAAGCGGATTTCACACAAACTACAAACTCAGTCCCCCTTGTTTATCCTAATGCAAGCGATCCAAGTTAAAGGAGAGGAATGCTCAATCCCGATCCACGCTAAGGAAAAAGATCCAACTGAGAAGAGTGTAGGATTCCAGTGGGTCCAGATTTTTGCCTTGGTTAGGCGACAATCATGGTCTTGGTGATTCTTACGATTACGCCGCTTCTTTTTTTTTAGGAAAGGAAGCCCACTCGAGTCAACATCCCTTTCATCATATATACGACGATTCCCCTCGAGATTTTGATACTCTAATTCTGATTCTGCCACATAACGCATAACCTATACTTCACGCTAAGCTGCAATCTAATGCCCGGGGGACGCAATAACTTAACATTTCCCGAGATTACTTATTGGAACCGTAGTCAAAAGGTCTTTGAGTACCCCTTGTCTCGCAAGTGCTATGTGCGCGCATACCAACTCTTTTGAATCGCTTGTTATTGGCCTCGAAGCGGCGGTCCTAATGGGGTTTCAGTTCCTATAAGTTCGCGGAGATTCCAAGCTGGTCATTCGGCAGCTCACTGGTGAATCTAGGGTACCAAGTTGGAAGGTAGCCCTGTGCCAAAGAAAGTACCAATCCCAGCGTTGGACGAAGATCGGTCCCCTCTCAGACTTCCGTCGTCATGATAAGCTTGATGAATAATTCGCTTTAGTCTCTTCCTTCAGCCTAAGGTCGTCAAAGAGCAGAAAAGTGTACAAACCGACGGCTAAATCGCTTGAAGCTTTCTATTCGCCTTTCCCTAGCTTGCCGTAGAATTCGACTTGAGATCGATTCCCCGCAGTCAATACGCTTGTTTAAACTCTTCTGGTCTCTTTCTTTCTTTGATTCTATTACCGCAGGAGTGGTACGCGGGCAACCTTCCTTCTTTTCTTGCCTTATCGCCTTAGTAGGACCAAAGCCTCACCTTTGACTACTTGCTTCGTCGCTCCGTTAGTCGATCTAATCCGGATTCCCCTTTTCCTACTGTAGAAGCGTAGGGGACAAATCTACTATTTCATTCCTTCAGTCTTTCAATACGACGGAGATGTCAATCAAACCTTTTTCCTTAATAAGACCCCGCTCCGGCGGACTTTCATTAACAGACAGGCAGAAGAGGACTCTGGAAGGAAGGTGTAACGGTAGGTGCCTGACTTTTGGGTTTAAATAGGTGTACTAGAGAGATCGTTGAAGCTAAGGGCCAGGCTAAGCAAGCGGGATCCGGGCTCATTCTCGGGACTTCGTTTAGCTCTCTCCCTTTGCCTTAGTGCTAGACGCGGGTGAACCAGCGAGAGTCTGTGAGCGCTCCTGCGTGTAAGCATGGACGATCAGTCATCTAGGACTGATTGCGAAGAAGCAGCCTACCGTAAATGATCGATTCTCCTTCCTACTCGCTTATTTGACTCGTCTTAGGAGAGGATCGCGAACGCTTTTGCTCAGCGCTTGTCTTTCCGCACCAAAACGGAAGATCTATCTATCTTGCTCGGGATGCTTACGTGCTTCCGCACCATCCCTGACTTTCTTGCTTTTCCGATAGCCTTTAGTATAGGAGCATCTCTAGTGGTCCCGCCTAACTCTTCGTTATCTGTCCGAATACCTCTTACTATCTGCCTCTGTTTCAGGAATAAGTTAAGGGACTAGGAGTACCTGCCGGAATGAGCTTCCCTCGTTGATTCTTTATACTTCAGTATAGCCTTCAGACAGAATGAACGGATCGAAGACCGATTCTGATCTCAAAATGAACCTATCCCTGCCTTATTCAACTCAGAACTCAAAACAGGTCTTTGGCTTCCTACGCTCTCCTTCAACTAAGGGTGATAGGAAGTGAAGCCTAGCTCGACCGAAAGAAAAGGGTAAGAGCGGAGTCGTCGAAGCGAGAGGAAAGTAATCTCTCGACTGTAAGGAGAGGATAGAAAGTTCCATGTCTGAGAAGGAAAGGATATCTTGGCAAGAAGATATGGGTGGCCAGTAGCTTTCACTGTCAATCTGTTCTCGTACTGTAAAGAAGCATGAATGGCATACCAGTTGGATCTTATTTCCAGGGAGTGAATGGAACTTATCCTTTAAAGTACAGCCAGTAATTGTCAGTCAATTTCGGAGCGGAGAAGTTTGAAGTTATAACATATCCCGATGTCAAGGTGAGACGTCCAGCTCTTTAAGAAAGAAGGTTCGTCCTAGCTTAGTCGAAGTCTAAGGCAAAACCAGAATTCCAACAGTGCTAAGCTAGTAGGATTTCCTCTTGGAAAGAAAAGACTAGATAAGCTATCCAATCAGTAGACAGGCTGGGAACTCTACGAGGAAAGGAACATCCCGTAGAAAGCTTTCTCCTAGAATATATAATGAAGAGAATCATTGAACGGAGGATAACAGCCGAGAAGGATATGATAGACTACGGTTCAAAGCTTCCGGAGGAACTAGCTAGAGCTGGATCTGCTGAACCTGAGGGAATAAGGAAAGAAGCAAGCTTGGGTGCTTTATTTCTTTTTGCTTGTAGCATGATATGTAGTCAAGTCGGCTGAACACAAACCCAACCGAAGTGAAACTCTCCTTTCCTTCCTTAAGCTTCGCATAAGCGACTTCATACGAAAGGTAGGAGCTAAAATCCGGCTCGGTTAGGGTAGACCCAGGGGAAGAGCTGTGCACAAAGGTTTGAACCATGGGGCAGGGACGGCGACCAACAACAGGAGAGCACTCGGTGTAGGTCTTTCCTTGATCCTAATAAAGGCTCAGTAGCTCAATTAGGTTTGGAAGCAGGAGAAAAAGCCAGATGGACCACCATTCATATCATAAGAATTGACATATTCGCCGTGGCAAGGAAGGAGGATAATCCAACCATTTTTGCTCAAAAAAGTGAGCGAGAACTTATGATAAAAAGTGCCATTTATTGGTGTCATACGCCTTCCGAATGTCCAATTTCAACCCAACGAATGTTACCACCTCTAGCTTTCAGCTGCAACGAATTAACAAGCTCCGATGCCAATCCAATATTCTTTTGTCTGGCGCTAAAGCCCTTAACTTAATAAGGGCACCTTGATACTCAGATACAAGTTTAGATAGAAGGCAACCTTATCGCCAAGATTTTTTTGATAATGAAGAAAGTTGGCAAAACAAAAAATATAGCCCTAAACTGATCAATGGAGATAGCATTGCTTTATTTAGGAATTACAGTAATAAAATAAAACAGCAATTCATTGAGCCTTCACGGGAAGAAGAGGATCGCCTTGCAAATGTCGCTGCCTATGATATGCCAACAGGTTTGAAAGAAGCTTTCTGGGAAGCCATCAGGCCCAGGAGCTTTGCCCTCTTTGAGAGAGAAAAGCCCCCCCTTCTTATCTATAGATTGTCATTTTCTATAGCGAAGCCAGCCCCATCGGCTTAGCTTCTGAAAGCCTTTGCCCAATTTAGGTTGACCATTAGTACCGGGGTCCCGCCTTGTGGCTTCGGTCCGTCTCCTATAGCAACTAATAAGTATAAGCCTTCTGTTTAGGCTGGAAGCTCACTTTCTTCAAATCTCCTTTATTTGTGCCCTATAACCCTGACACGTAGAGATTCCTTTTCGTCGAGCGAGGCTGCCCTTAAGTGAAATCAGGAGAGAATCACTCATCTATGTCATTCCGTGCCGGGCACTCTCTCACAGCTATACAGGGATTAGGCTATCTTATTGCCATTAGGGTCTCGATTCATTTAGCATGTGGACTCCTAGACGTATCTCTTTGCTATATCTTTTTTAATCCCCCTTTCTTTGAAAGCGGTAGCGGTAATAGATCTCATTTTGAAAGAAAAATTCCTAGCAAGCAGAAAGGTACACATGGCCTATAGATCAAAGAAGCGGGATCGGAACCTAGCACAAGCGCTAGTGCTGAGAGCAACATCCTCTAGTGTTGTTTGGAATTCTCATTCATATCCTTCTCACCGTAAGGCCTGTCCCATTCCTTACCCCTCAAGTCTATATATAACTTGTAACTGCTTCCTTCTCTACTCTACATAGGGCTAATATCTTCGAACTTATCTCTCAAACAAGCAATCCAACTAACAGGTTTTGACCAAAGGCAAGAGTGATGAGTCACCCTCTCAGGAGTCAGTATCCAATGCGACATACTCAATGCAGTCTTTAACGGATTCGTCTCTTTCGGCCTATCGGGTTGATGAGACTGCTATACAGGAACGGCCTATAGGAGATTCTGTCCTTGTCACTACCAACGAGATCCAACAATCTATAGTTTTTAGCTTAATGGAATAAGGTAGAGCGAGAATCGAACTCACCTGTGTGTACCGTTTTGGGATAAAGACCGATGCTGTTCTTCTCTTTTAGCGTCTCGCATGATCAATCGATTGAATAAAATATCTCGCTTCTCCAATCCGCGATAAGCTGTGCCATGTGCTTTCACTTCTTCGTACGCTGAGAAAGGAGAATACCCTCTTCTGGTCGAATAATCGAAATTTTTGAGTATTAACAGCAGTTAAGTCTAACGAGTTTAGAAAGTCTGATAAGATCTCTTATAGAATTATTCGATCTATAGCCGATTTGGGAATAGCCCATTCCTAGTGAATCTTTTATCATAATTGTTGGTTAACATGAAGTCTACATGCTTTTCCTCCCTTTTGGGGGTCAATTCCACCTACGTACTACCTACCGTCTTCTGCTTCTTGGCCTTGGCTTGCAATGAGTCCTCCTTTCCTTTCTATCAAATAGTATTCATTCACCAGAAAAAAGGAAGAGCCATTTCGCTTAGCTAGTACAATTATAGATTTAGATCTCTATCATCCTCAAAAGCAGCAAGAAAGCATTCGTCAATTCTCGCCAATCATATAGTGCTTCCTGTCTTTTTTATAGAAAAAATCGTACTTCTCTTGTAGCAGTAGCTAGCATTCGAGTCCTTGGTACCAGAAAAGGAGGGTTCAATTAGTGCCACTATCTTTTGTCCAAGCGATGACTGCCCTTACTCTAACAAGTAAGCAAGTAAACAGCCTTATGCTTTACACTAGGTTCGAAGATCTTAGTATATACTATGCTTGAGGAAAGAAAGATGATAGAAAAGGTTCAATATTAGCGAATTGCCTCTGACTACTCTGTAAATATACATTTCTAATCAATAGGTAAGATACCCACGAGCGGTTAACAAGAAGGATAAGATGGAGAGAAGGAATCTCGGAATAGAATAGGGTCTTTGGCTGCTTTCAGGACGGCTTACCGCACAGATGCTCTCGAAGCTGATCTGGTAGTCGCTAGCAGAGGAAGGCCCTCGCCCATTAGCCCTAGCTGACCAAGAGAGAACAGAAAGACCCCCTCTTCTACTGCTGCCACTTCCTTACATTCAACATTAAAGAAGAAAGAATAGACTCTCTCTAACTATGAGAATGCTTCCCGCGTTCTCCCCTAAAAGGCGAAGACAGATATCGGTGGTATCAAAGAATACCTGTATAGGATGCGGCAAGAATCATGGTTAGACGGTGATTACCTTGGAAATTACAAATATGTGCTAAGTTATTACACTAATATGGGCGATACAATTGATCGGTGGGATCCTTCGAAGAACTCCGCTATTCAGATAGCTGCAGCTATCACAGCATGTTCTAGTATCTATATGTACCCTTACATCTCCAGAGATGACTGCTACTCCACATTGGTGGTAAATGGGTGGGTAGTACTCCTAAGGTAGTGTTTGACTTAGAAAGTCTAGATAACGCAGGAAAAGAGATTTTCTTTAGCATGAAACAGAAACTCTCTTCCCAAAAGATGGAGAATCTCCGTCTTAGAGAGAAAATTGCTAGTATGGAAAATAAAATAAGTAAGGATTTGGTGCCAACTGAAGAAAGAACGATGCTAGATAGCGAAGAAGAAAGCGAGGGAACTAACCATACATTAGAAGAGAATAATAAGACAGACGATAAGAAGCCTGATACCTAAGACTGATATACAGGGTTAGATAGATAAGAACATTAAACCAGATACCTCTATAGAGGCCTATAACGAAGTTTAGCGATGAGTTCTTGGGAATGTTAAGAAACCTGTTGTTTTCTTACATGATGGGGGGTTTTTTGTTATCCAATTTTTCTCTATTGAAGATAAGAATGAGATTGTGTACTCCGGTCCTCACTTTGGTCAGCCTATGTTGGTCTGTCAGTTTTGATTTCTATGAGGAAATTCTTAAGGTGATTCCCATTTGGGTTAAGCTTCCTAATCCGCCTCTCAAGCTAGAATTTCATTTGCTAGATTATTAGTGGAAATGGATGTTACTGTGCCCCTGCCTGAAGTCATATGGATTGAAGATAGGAAGGGAAATGTGTTTAAGCAAGAAGTTTGGTACGATTGGACTCCTTGTCAGAAATGTCAACTGGTTGGACATTCATGTGATGATTGGGCTCCGGTGTACAAGAATGCAAGCTCTAAACAACCTAAGAAAGTGTGGGTTGTTAAGAAGACTCAGGAAGTTCCGGCTAATACTAATGTTACTCCACCTAATCATCATGCTCCTGTTAATGATGAAGCACAGGAAGGCTGGAAAGTGGTCCAAAAGAAACATCAGAAAAGGAATATACCTTCGAAGTCTGGGAAGAAAGAATCCTTTTCATGTGCTCAATGAGGATGAGGAGATCCATGAAATGGATAGTGAGGAGGAAATGGAAGAGAATGACTATGCTGCTAGACCATCCGGGGGTCCCCCCCGTGGTCAAATGATTGTGTGCACTTGGAATGTAAGGGCCCCGTGGGCACCAAAAACGGAGGTTAAAAAATTCCTAAATAAGCATAAAATCTCAGCGGTTGGTCTCTTGGAAACTAGAGTAAGGGTAAATAATAGTGCGAAGATTCAGAAGAGGTTTGCCACTAACAAAAGAAATATGCTGCATGACAGGAGTGGAAACCAAATTACTGATGCAGATGCGATTTGAGAGGAGATTCTCAGTTTCTACAAGGGTCTGTTAGGCTCATGTGCAGACTCTTTGCCTTGTATTGATCTGAGTATTATGAGGAAAGGTAGAACTTTGAGCAATGAAGCCAGGAGCTCTCTCTGTCAACCAGTCACAACTGAAGAAATTGAGAGTGCTCTTTTTAGATCAAAAGTAGAAGTCTTTCGCTGTGACTAAGGATAGACAGGACTCTCGGTTCGTCTGAGCCTGAGTCGAAGACTTCGGGTCCTGCATCTGCTTCAGTTAATTAGGTTAAAATGTGCCTTAACTTAATGGTGTTTTGATCTAATCCTAGCTAGTCATCATCCGAAGTTGAGGCCTTTCATCCAATGGTCTGTCAAAGAAGAGGTCAACCATCGCAATAGAGAAGGGCCTAAAAGGTACGAGGAGGAAAAACCGGAGTACAACTTAGACATAAGGTTTGAAATTGGGCTGTACCAATTCTACAGGAGTAAGACATTCACCCCTGGTCTTTCTTTCGATTCGGGCATATCTTTAATATGAATATGAATCTATAAATTACCATTAAATGCCCTGCTGAGATGATAATAGGATGGGCGTATAGACAGTGAATCAATAGTATAAGCAATAGGCGATTAGGAAAGGACAAAGAAGGTCTTTGCACCAATCCCCTCTTTGAATAGCCTCTTTGAAGGACAACTTCTATTGTTTAATGGACGAGGAGTAGGAGGGAGGAACGAAATTCATGCTAGGTTGTGAGGGAATGCCTTCTTACTCTTGGAGAATCAACTGATAGTCTTTTCGACGAATTCACTGCTTGAGAATCTATCCCTTTTTTACCGAAACGGACATCCATATAATGGTATAAGGAATATGCCCACAATCGGGCGATAGACGGATATAATCCTACCAAACTTAGAAAAAGTCTTATTGCCCTAGAAGCCAAAACTCTTAACTAACTCTTAGGCGAAAGGCTTCCATGCTGAAGAGCCTGATATGAAAGAAAGCTAGAACTCCAAGTACAGACAGAGAGAGGGAGATATTGTCTTATATAAAATAGGTTGTTAGGAAGAATCAGCAGCAGATGTTAGAAAGTGAACTGTACTGCTGCATTCCGTAGAATTCCGGGAATTGGAACTGGCAAAAGAGGAGACTTTTGCATACCTTACTTACGGCACACAAGATGATGTTTCCTGGTTTTAGATCCACAGCCAACTTTTTATAGCTCATACAAATCATCTCTGTGTCTCCCTTGATGGTGTAATCAGTGGAAACAGTGATTTCCTGTCCCTCTGTCAGTTGGATGGGCTTCCCATCCTTCAGAAATCCAGTACGAATTTCAGGTCCCTTGGTGTCAAGCATAAGAGCACATAAGATCTGAGTGTTCTGCATAGCAATCTTGATATTTTCAAAAGTCTCTTGATGATACTCATGTGTTCCATGTGAGAAGTTAAATCGAGCGACATTCATCCCCGCTCTCAGCAGCTTCTCTAGCATCGGCACCGACCTCGAAGCCGGTCCAAGCGTACACACGATCTTCGTCTTCGGTACTCTTCCATCCTCAGGAATCTCCTTCAATATCAATGTTCGCCATTCCAGAAAGTCAGAATTGAAAAACCCTAGAAAACACGCAGCTGGGATTCGGGGACAAGTCAGTGGGCTGGAAAAAGCGAAGAACGAGGAAGACGCCATGTTCAAGGGCAGTGAATTCTTTAAGGTTTCCATTGACATATCTCCCATATCTTCCAACCTTCCCAACTTCAGATCCATTGAAAAAGACAATGCGAAAGAAGGAATAGAACTTCGAAGCTTTGGTAACAAAAGAATATATGAGAATAGCTCAAATTTTTTCTTGAGGATCTTTAGAAAATGATCAAGCCAATATAATAATACCTACACTCTTAGGCAATCCGGCAAGCTTGCAGGTTATATTATAGGCAAGCAGTAATTCTTATTGTAATTGCGTATATAAAGAAAAAAAGATTCTGAATGTCGGTAAATGTTTTTGACTGAACCTCCCGTTGTTCTCTCTCCGATAGCACGCAGCCGATAATAGAGACAGATAGAAAGTGTGCAGTGAAGGGTCTTTCGTCAGAAGCAGTCTTTCTTAACTTGGAAAAAGGGCTCAAACAATGCCTGTCCCATTCCGTTGTTGGTCAACAACCAACCACCTATACATACTTTAACCACCAAATCTAGAGGCTTGACGGAGTTAAGCTGTCTGGAGAGAATCACTTAAAATCAAACATTCTTATGCCTCAACTGGATCAATTTACTTATTTCACACAATTCTTCTGGTTATGCCTCTTCTTCTTTACTTTCTATATTCTAATATGCAATGATAGGTATGGAGTACTTGGGATCAGCAGAATTCTAAAACTACGAAATCAACTGCTTTCACACCGGGGGAACAACATCCAAAGCAAGGATCCCAAGAGTTTGGAAGATATCTTGAGAAAAGGTTTTAACACAGGTGTATCCTATATGTACTCTAGTTTATTCGAAGTATCCCAATGGTGTAAGGCCGCCGACTTATTTGGAAAAAGGAAGAAAATCACTTTGATCTCTTGTTTCGGAGAAATAAGTGGCTCACGAGGAATGGAAAGAAACATATTCTATTTGATCTCGAAGTCTTCATATAGCACTTCTTCCAATCCTGGATGGGTGATCACTTGTAAGAATGACATAATGCTAATCCATGTTCTACACGGCCAAGGAAGTTTTAAAATATGACCATCAGAATGATTTTATACCTATCGGTCACCTTCTAGGTTCTTTGACTTTTTGTATTACCACGTCCCAAAAAGGGACGGGAACTTTTTTTTGTTTTCCAAATACTCAATCAATCGGATTTTATATAAGATGATCTTTCAGCTATATGGCTGAAAGCCCTTTGGCTACTCTACTGTATAATAAAGTCTCGTTCTTACCACTATCCTTTTGAAGCGGGCAGGGAACAGTGCTCATGCTATAGAGATTTGAAAAGAAAAGCCAACTCATGTTTCCCCTCCATTTTCATTACGAAGATGTTTCACGTCAAGATCCGTTGCTCAAACCGAATCACGCCAACGTTATGGACGTTCCTGGATTGTGTGAAATAAGAGTAGTACCAAAGGCAGCACCTTCTGATTTCATAATCCAAAATGGAAAATTGGCTATGGAGATTCCGTGCGGTCAGAAATTTATACGGACACGCAGGGGCTCGATAGGAAAGTCGTTTCGATCCAATCCATTCTTGGGGTCAAATAAAGACAAAGGATATGTCAATGACCTAGCACGACAAAGCACTCTCCGAGGGCATGGAATGTTTCATTTTTTGGTCAGAATCTCGACAGTAATGTCTCTCTTAGATTCTCTGGTGGAAATACGGGAAAACTCCATTCAATTCTCGATGGAAACGGAGTTTTGCGAATTCTCCCCGGAACTAGAAGATCATTTTGAGATCTTCGAACATATTCGAGGGTTCAATGTAACTATTGTCACTTCAGCCAACACACAAGATGAGACTTTACTACCGTGGAGCGGCTTTTTGCAAAAAGATGAGGGTCAGTAAGATGCCGGAAAATCGAAATATACGAGATCACAAACGTGGATTGCTCGCAGCTAAAACAAAAAAGACGTTAGAAAGCTTTTTGTAAAGATCCCGATACCGGTTTTTCCGGCTCCGTGACCGAAAAGACCTAACGGACTAATCCCTTATCTCGAATCGGAGATGCTAACGGGGCGGGAATCTAAGTGGGGGACCCCTCTACCGCCGGCGTCTATCTCCTGTCAAGTATGCTTTCCAGACATAGACTACGTACAGGGTAGTACTCTTGGAAAGATAGAATCTCACCGGGTATAACATTTTTAAATAAGTTACGAAAGTGACTCCCGAAAGATCGACCACTATTCTAAATATAGTAAGGCGGAGAACTCTTGTTCATTGGAGCGCCGGAGTGCAGAGGTTGTTCCCATCATTGAAGTCCGAGTGTGGGACTGAGCCTTCCGAATGAGAAAGACAATAAAGTGCTTTGTTTCGTTGGAAAAACCAACGCAAAAAAAAATATAAAATTGACTTTCAAAAACCTACTTCTATAGATAGAAAAGGTTGGAAAGAGTTACTTTTTCGAATTCCCTCCCTTTATACGCTCTTTTCTAGGGGTCCCATTCAATTCCTTTGACCGGTCGTTTCGAGCTTCCAGTTCTTCTGGATTGCTAATGTGGTTCGATGACGCCGATGGAAGGAACCACTGGAGATTCATCCAACTTCGATCCCCTAAAGGCAAGTACGTAGTCTAAAGAATCCCAAATATAATAGAATAATCAAAAGAGCTCCTTCGGCTCTAAACAGCTACTGACCTAATTGGGAGCTTTTCAGCCAAGGTCGTCGGATTTAGAGGTCCTTTCGCAAGGTAATTCCTATTTGCTTACTTAGAACAAGTAAGGGTCCAGATCATTCCATTGGGGAGAAAGCAGGAGTCATCCATATATAGATGAATAGTACCAGTGGCGTCTAGGAGGAAGACGGGGAGTGACTGGGGTGGGGAAGAAGAGTTGTCACAATAGAAAGAATCTTGGCAAAGCAAATGAGTATAAGAAACCAACGATTCTCTGTTCTTAAACAACCCATATTTTCCACACTTAATCAGCATTTTATAGATTATCCAACCCCGAGCAATATTAGTTATTGGTGGGGATTCGGTTCGTTAGCTGGGATTTGTTTAGTCATTCAGATAGTGACTGGCGTTTTTTTAGCTATGCATTATACACCTCATGTGGATCTAGCTTTCAACAGCGTAGAACACATTATGAGGGATGTTGAAGGGGGCTGGTTGCTCCGTTATATGCATGCTAATGGGGCAAGTATGTTTCTCATTGTGGTTCACCTTCATATTTTTCGTGGTCTATATCATGCGAGTTATAGCAGTCCTAGGGAATTTGTTCGGTGTCTCGGAGTTGTAATCTTCTTATTAATGATTGTGACAGCTTTTATAGGATACGTACTACCTTGGGGTCAGATGAGCTTTTGGGGAGCTACAGTAATTACAAGCTTAGCTAGCGCTATACCTGTAGTAGGAGATAGCATAGTGACTTGGCTTTGGGGTGGTTTCTCCGTGGACAATGCCACCTTAAATCGTTTTTTTAGTCTTCATCATTTACTCCCTTTTGTTTTAGTAGGCGCCAGTCTTCTTCATCTGGCCGCATTGCATCAATATGGATCAAATAATCCATTAGGTGTACATTCAGAGATGGATAAAATTGCCTTTTACCCTTATTTTTATGTAAAGGATCTAGTAGGTTGGGTAGCTTTTGCTATCTTTTTTTCCTTTTGGATTTTTTATGCTCCTAATGTTTTGGGGCATCCCGACAATTATATACCTGCTAATCCGATGCCCACCCCGCCTCATATTGTGCCGGAATGGTATTTCTTACCCATCTATGCCATTCTTCGTAGTATACCCGACAAATCGGGAGGTGTAGCCGCAATAGCACCCGTTTTTATATGTCTCTTGGCTTTACCTTTTTTTAAAAGTATGTATGTACGTAGTTCAAGTTTTCGCCCGATTTACCAAGGACTATTTTGGTTGCTTTTGGCGGATTGCTTACTACTAGGTTGGATCGGATGTCAACCTGTGGAAGCACCCTTTGTTACTATTGGACAAATTCCTTCTTTTCTTTTCTTCTTGTTCTTTGCCATAACGCCCATTCTGGGACGAGTTGGAAGAATAATTCCTAATTATTACACGGATGAGACTGAGACCACCTGATCAGTGTAAAATTCTTATACCAATAATTGACGAGTGAGTATTACACCAATAATTGACAAGCGGATTCGTTTTTTCTAGTTGGCTATGTTGATATAGCTTAGATAGGGAAAAGAAAGTCTACTATACTATAGGGTAAGGGTGAACTTTCAAATCCGGTTGTTCCCGAAACTCCCCGTCCCTTACTCGTCTTTTGAAAGCAAGAACATTCGCATAGAAGAGTCTCTGTATCATGCATGCTCCTCCACTTTTGAAAAAAAAAAAGAAAAAATCTTGAATAAGAATCTTAAATAGAACTAATGAATCTTCCTTTGTAGGAACTTAACTTCCACTCCTGAAGTCAGGTCTTCCTTCCCCCACAGAACCAGATTCTGTCTTCTAATCCTATGAGGAAACATAGTATGCTACCACTTGTCTTTGTTGCTGAGTCGGTTTCTTTTGCTCAACCATATTCTGTAGAGGAATCGGAGAATGTTTCCGAATCGGCTGTGTTCCTTCTACTGATTTCATAGCTGGGATAGGTAGGCTTTTCATTTTCATTTGAATAAGATCCAATCTCTAAGACTAAGATAAGTAAGATACCACATCACATCTTTTGACGTTCGTAGATAGCAAAAAAAAAGAAAGAGGAATCCTAGACTCTTATCGGCTCTTCAAGCAAGCGCGATAGCTGAATCCAGCAAGCCATAAAAGAAAAGCGGATATAAGAGAAAGGCAACGAACGCATAAGCACACGAGTACTTAGTAGACTTATGGGTTGGATGCTTCTTTACGGCTCTATAGTAAGCTCCGGATAGTTCGAGGAAGCCCCTATCGATACCATTAAAGGCAGAAATCGTGAATAACTAATACGAACAGCGGCAGAATAGAAGCCGAAAGCCAGAGCTGACTTATTGATTTGATGCTGAAAATCCGATCTGCAGATGAAGCAGAAGCAGGCAAAAGGCTCAAGGCATAAAGGCGATTATTCCCTTCTTGAGCTAAATCATTGACCTCGCGCCTGGTTTGATTAGGACATTGCCGCATTTCATCTCAAAGAGGATCTAACTCTTTCTTTCCGTCTTAGCCGAACTACCTGGCTCGGGTCAATTCACTCTTTCTTTATCGCAAGCAAATAGCCAAAGAGCTGATGAAAGAGCACCGTCTTCTCTTATTCCTGAAAAGATCTGCAGAGCAATTATTACAAAAAGACTAGCATCTCTAACGGGAAAGCAAAGACCTCCCCTTTGTTTGGTGGCCTCCTTCCAAAAGCATAGCTTTAGCTATTACAACCCTTGAGAAGAGTGAAAGCAGAATCAGACTCTCGTACGGCCTTCCTTCCCCAATAATGCCGCTATCATGCGCGAAGCGAAGCTTGATAGGAGCCCGAGCTAAGAGAATAGAGCAAACTCGACGTCACAAAACCAGGAATAGATCGTTCAAGGGAGCAACTCGAGATAGATGCAAGATTCTTTCTCCTTTTCCGAGGTCAAGTGCGCAAGAAAAAAACGAAAGTAGGTTGGTTGAAGGCCTACTACCTACTTTTTTCAGTATTCGAAATCTCTCTTCGTGGGAAAGCCTTCTTCTCTAAGACTGCTTTCTCATTCCTACTCTTCTACCCCTAGTCTCAATTCTCAAGAAGTGAGCGAGACGGCAAGTCTGCCTTGTCCAGAACGGAAAGCAAGCAAGAAAGCTAGCCATCTTCGACCTCATCTTCTGGCCACACTTCCTCTGGCATTACGACCTTTCACCTTAAAGGTACGTAGTCGCTTATTAGAAGCTTTTGGCTGGTCTATCGCTATTTATTTCGCTATTCAATTGGTCAATCCGACAAACAAATCAGAAGTTGGTCTTCGACCTAGCCCTTGTCGATCTCAAGATCTGTTGAGAAGTGGTGCAACCCAGATGCTGTAAGCTTCGGAGCAGCCTTTCCCGACAGAAGCAACAAACAGGCGCAAATAGAACAACACAGAAGCAAGAGGTACGCGTGTAGAAAAACAGATAGAAGAAGAACGCGAATTCGGAACCCCTTAAGGTAATCACGGGGGTTGCTTTTCGAACAATTCGAATAGATAAAGTATGCCCGCGTGGCGAAATCTGAGATACCAAATGTTTTCATTTCCCTAGGATCGAGCGATAGGGTGCCTGCCTACAGTTAAGAATTGATCTCCTCCAAAACGAGAAAGTCAAAAAGAAAGTTCGTGTGTATGCCAGCGTTACGGCTTAGCCAACCACTGCTTAGGTTGCTTTTACAGCAGAACTCTCCTCATGGCAGAGAGAGGCCAGGAGTCGGGAGTGGAGCCCTCTTGGAGACTTGTTCACCCGAGGCAGTACATCGCCCGAGCCTTACTTAAACTTAAAGGCCGCTGCCTTCCAAAAGCATAGCTTTAGCGAGTAAACTACCAAAAGCATCTAATAAGCGATTACATACCTCCAGGAGTGAAGTTTCTATTGAGTCAGATCTGGGATTCGTTTCCAAATTCATCTCATCCGCTTTTTTCAGTCTATAAAAACGCAGAATGTCGAATTTAAGGTCGATGTCAGGTACACGCTTTTGGGGCCCCGTAAAGGCATCGGTACTACTGCCGCGCTCAATGCGGCAAAGCCAACGAATGTAGCACCGAACTTCCGCTAGGGTAGGGTTGGGGCCCATACCCCGCGCTGTTTGCTCAGTTGCCCCCATTCTGAGGACAATCGGCCGGAAAGCCTCTTCCGGAGGAAATCTTTCCATTATCTCCGGAAAGAGATTCCCAGCCATGTAATTCAAAATCAATTGAGAAAGAAAAAGCCCATGCTTTGGTGTAGCACCGGTTCTGGCAACTCTTTTTATATATATCCGATATGATATCCTGGACTCAAGAAAGGAATTCACAAATGAATGAGCGACTATATCATGGGAATATTCCACTGGTGAACGGCGACAACTTGGCTAAGCCCAGTTTAAGAGCTTACTATAGTATAAAAATTCCATCCTATACTTTTCTCCCTAGGAAGTCTTCGAGGCAAAAGAGTGAAAGTGGGAATCGGCATAGGGCGCTGTAAAGGCCATTCTTTAAAAAAGAAAGGTGAAGTCCGAGGGCTAGGTTCAAGGGTTGGTCGCGCTATTTCATATCCTCCGTCGGTGTCTTTTCACCTCCGAGAAGTTTTTTTTTCGGACTTTTAAAAAGCTTTGGATGTACAAGAGCTTGTTTACAATTGATCACATTTGAGCATGCAACTCTCCTAGTCTCATCTTTGGGGCGAAGTAAGCCAATTACATTGCCTATATTGGTAAGGTTAAGCAGTTTAATCGCATTTCTCGTCTCTCGCTCTGATCTGGTGTCGTCGCTCACAGTCCAAGAAAGGTAGTCCTTTCATTGGCTAACGGGATTAGGCCTAATGGGATAGACCGATCATCGCTTCCTTCCTCTACTAGTTCTGGAGTCAAGCCAGCAAAGAAAAGACTTCTTATAGGTCGATCCGGCCGGGGCTGAGGTGCAAAGACAAAGGAATATGGTAGGTATAAGGAATATAACAAGCAATCAAAGGAATGCAGACGTTGGTAAGGGTAAAGGAGCTAGAAAGATAAGTTAAGGTCGGTAGGCAAAACAGGGGGTTTGGCAACGAATGCTGTTCACACGAAAACTATTCCTTTAGTCTCTCCTCTCGCCGCTCATACGCCTCCTTCCAGTTAGTTGCTTATTGGGAGATCGAAATCAAGATTGGGACCTGAATGAAGTAGTAAAACGAAGAAGGTCAACCAAGCGTACTAATGTGGCTGTGGGCATTTCTTCTGAAAGCCTTTCTTATATGCTTTATTATGCCTTTGGAGTGCCTAAAGACAAATGAACGAAGTGTCAAAAAATGGTAAGGGACACGAGTGAACAGATTCAAGGGAGAGTTGAAACCGCTTACCCTCCCTTTATTGAACGTCATAGCCGATATGATGATAGGAAGTTCTACATAGAAACAAAATTTCTAATTAGATGCTTTGGGTATAGCAGGACTTGAACCTGCGACCATTAGGTTAAAAGCCCAATGCTCTACCAACTGAGCTATACACCCCAAAAAAGATTGAGTAGTAAATAAAGATTGGTTCGGAAAAGAAGGCGGCCCCTTGGCTGCTCATCATAAAGGGCGCGGCTCTATATGAGGTTCGTACTGCAGAGCAAGCGAAGAAAACGTAAGGGCGCGCGTTAGCACTCCTGCAAGAAAACGAAAACTAAGTTTCGCCTTTTTCGATATGAGAAATGAGAAAGATGCGCTCAAGCACCCAACCCATACTTTGTTCTGCTTGCCGAAGCCTTACTCAACAAGGACCTTTCTTTTTAATGAATCTATATCTGTGCACGGAAGTTGCTGGCCGGCGGCCGCTCAACTGTTCGAGCGCAATGCAGTGGTAGTTGGTTCCGATTCGACAAGGGCAGAATGCCTGGTCGAAGGTCCAAAGTAGGTGGCAGGCGTGTTCGTTTTGGCTCCCGAGCGAGAACAAGAAATAGGCGATGCACCATCCTTGCTGCTATGTACGTTGACCTTTACTTGAAAAATTCATCCAATTGAACCCACACTCAAAGGAGGACCACAAGCTCGGGGCTCGACGAAAGAAAAAATGGAAGCATTAAATTAAGAAAATGAGGTTAGCAGTGAAAGAAAGAGCCCGGCATTCATTTCTTCATTCATATAAATAGCTGAGTCTACTAAAAGAGAAAGCAGCCTCATCGTGTCATATTAGAGGAGACCTCTGATCGTTCACCCCTAATATGACACGTTCCCTCCCAGTTATATGATCAACGGGATCAGTCGGTTAGAGAGCGGGGCTATTGTAGGCAAAGTCGTCCCCTCTACTGACCGAACCGAACCCTCAGTTCGAAAGTAAGTCTTCGGCGGGTCACCATTACTTGACTTAGAAAGGCGAACATCTGAGAAAGGGAAAGCGCGGTGCGCCTGGTGCAAATGGCTTTCTTTTCTCATGATATACCAAGCGGAATGGAGGGTCCTACCCACGTACATGATTGATAGAATCACTACGTAGGGGGCGGGGGGAGCGGTCAACTTGATGCGGAAAAGGCATGAGTGCAGTTCCGATCTTTTAGTGTATTCCTTTGTAGTGAGTAGGGCCTCTTTCTCGTTGATCAGTTCGCCTTTGTTCTATTGAAAGGTCTCCATTCCTACGGCGGTTTTGTCAACGAACGCGTCTCGAGCCGGATTTACTAACCTAACCCTTAAGGAGGCCTTGCCATAGTTGGGTGCTCTGCTTTAGTGTGATTGACGAAGGCTAGGTTTGGAAATATCCAAAACAAATGAAAAGAGATCGGGGTCGATAGTTGGCAAGGAACTGGATCCTCCCCCAAAAAGGGGGGCGGCTGTGGTCGAACTCTAATTCTGGAAAAAGTAAGGGCCCTTTTACCAAGTCTACCAGATAGAAGATCATAGAGGGCCAACTATCGTTGCGTTGCACAAGACGGTGCCCTCTCAATCATCGTTCGTAGCCAAATCTGATAATACGCTTCGGCGATGTTACCTACTAAATAAAAAGCCTGCTAGGTGATCGAAATCGCTCAGGTCACTGAGGACTCACTCACCTACTCCTTATCTATCTAAGAGTTTCCTCTATCTACTGAATTCAAAAGGCGACCCGCCGCGCCGGGCTATAAGATACAGCTGTTGTACTACTTGACTGGTAAGAAAGAGCTTCCGTAAGAATTGGAGTAATATTGTATGTACGATATAACCCTCTCTTCCGCTACTGGTGGACTGTTGCACAGAAAGGCCGACAGAAGCAACGTTTTTAGCGCGCTTTCCAAAGCGCTTAGCTTCTGCTAGCGGCGGGGCGGCAAGGCCATTAAGTTCAGTTGGAAACCTAAGCCAAGAAGGTACGAACGAAGTGACGGGCCCCTTTAGAGATAGGGGGGCGGCTTTCTTGTGGTAATAATTTAGAACATTTCTCTTCTTCTCTTAGCGTACACAGTTTGCTTGCATGCTGCCCTAGGCACATCTCTCTTTCTTAGTTTCACGCTGCCTGAATGAAAGTCAAGTCAGTCTTTTAGTAAGCGTATATAAGCAGCTGTTTAGTGTATAAGCAATTCTTTAGTGGCCGCACCGAAAGGTACGTACGGTAGAGGTTGGTTGAAGATGATGTTACGCAGCGTTCAGAACCAGCCTTGAAGTGAATGAATTAGAAGGAAGGAAGAAGTAAGAAAATGAGACGACTCTTTTTTGAACTATATCATAAACAGATCTTCTTCTCCACACCAATCACGAGTTTTTCTCCATTCCTCTCGTATATTGTCGTAACGCCCTTAATGCTAGGTTTTGAAAAAGACTTTTCATGTCATTTCCATTTAGGTCCGATTCGGATCCCTCTGTTGTTTCCTTTTCCTCCCGCACCTTTTCTTCGAAATGAGAAAGAAGATGGTACACTCGAATTGTATTATTTAAGTGCTTATTGCTTGCCAAAGATCCTACTTCTACAATTGGTAGGTCACCGGGTTATTCAAATAAGTCGTGTTTTCTGTAGTTTTCCCATGTTACAACTTCTGTACCAATTCGGTCAATCCGGAATGGATCGGTTAAACATTCTATTAGGGAGCCTGGTCTTGACTCTTCTGTGCGGTATTCATTCTTGTTTGGCTCTTGGAATCACATCCAGCAGTGGTTGGAACAGCTCGCAAAATTTAACCACTTCACCTACTTCATTGCCCTCAACCGTTTCTCGTACCTCTATTGAAACAGAATGGTTTCATGTTCTTTCATCGATTGGTTATTTTTCTTCGTTCGTATCTCTTTTTCCAATTTCGGTCTCGATTAGTTCACAAGATTGAATGGCCAATTCTCCTCCGGACCCTCGATTCGATTGTTTTCCAAGAATGTTGGTTGAGCCGAGTATGTAAGCCATGTATCTGGAAAGAACTTCAAAGTAAAAGAGGGGCTTTCGGTTCTTTTCACCCTCTTTTGGTCTTGCAGCTATTAAGCTATTAAATAATTTTTTTTAATATAAAAAGTCGAAAAAGGTCTATTTTGAGCATGTTCATGTTCCTCTCGTACGTTCATGATATTGCTTTCACATGGCTCTTAAAAGCTCAAATAAATGAACTCTAATGGACTTAGCTTGCTCGTTTCATATCACGCTTGACAGCGCCTTGACTTCAGATTTGAGTATAGACCTTTGTCCTATTCTTTTTTGGCTATTGCCAGAGAAGACATCTATGTTATACCAGCAGACATGGCAAGAAAAGATTTTTTTTATAAAGAATGAGCCAAAACCGAACAAGCAAGGCCAAAGCCAAATGCTGACCTAAGAAGGACGCTTGCGGGAGAGTTTAGAGTTTCTCGACAGGTGAATGCTTTACCAAACTCGTATAGAACTCCTTTCATATGATATGTATTGATTTCCGCTTATTACATGCTTGGTTTCCTAAACTATTTCTTCCCAGCACCCCCTGACCAAACAAAAAAGCGGAAAGCCAAGATCTCTATAAAGCGAAGGAAAGAATACAGATGTGAAACAAGCAACGGGTGAGCTACCGCGAAAGCCGTTTTAGTTAGTCACTAAAGCCGTTTTCTTGCTGGAAGAAAGACGAATGCTTGGACGGAATAAGGTCTAGGGGAGACCGCCCATTACCATCCACTTCGCTCTCTAGTGATTGCAGTTCCTCTCTCAGATAGACCATAAACTTTTCATACGCAATTCGCAATTCTTCGATCCATTCATGAATGCGCAAGAGAAAGCGATCCATCAGACTAGAGGGAAGTTTTTCTTTCTCCATGACCCCACCATCATCAATTTGAAACTTTCACAGCACGGATGCAATCAAGAAGCTGTTAACTATGAGATTCTTTCGGTATCTATCTAACAATCAAGGGCTGACCTTCCTGCTTGATTTCTCGATCCAATCTCGCACTTGGTCTGATCGCACCGTAGATCAAGTTGTAACCGAAGTAGACCAAGAAGGGAGTATGACCAGGCACTCTCTTGGATTTCATGGTTTGGAGCAAGCTCAGCTTTCCTTTCACTTGGCACGAGACACCGTACGCTACACAGAAGAACACAAGCTTTGTGAATGAATTTAACATATTGACATTTCCACATTAGACTGATTCAATGGAGAAAGCAATGCCCTTGAGGAGAGCACTTCCTTCAGTTTAGCAATCAATTAGATCCCGACTGCCTTAGCCTTGATGAAGCATAGCTTGCCGTTTGATGCTACTCTTGGGAACATTGAGACATCGACTTTAAAGCATCTCGTAGTTGATCGGTACTGCCATCAACAGTACCAACATGGACAAGGACTGCTGAGCATGGATAGAACGAGAGTCGAACTCGCGACTCAATCACTCTTTTTGTTTGGAAGATCATTCGTTCTTCACTCTCTTGCTTTTTTTTACCCGCGGGGAGCGCAGCAACCAAGGTGCATATTATCATATAGAAACAAGTGAAGCGTAGCGATTCGTACTACCGGAAAAGTTTAGCTAACCGGCAGGCAATAGAGTCCGCCGATAGGCGCAAGCAAAGCGTAGCGAATCACATAGATAAGCCGCTTACGCCTAAGAAATAGGCGTAAGGGCGGGCGAAGGGGATGGATGTCTGAGCGGTTGAAAGAGTCGGTCTTGAAAACCGAAGTATTGATAGGAATACCGGGGGTTCGAATCCCTCTCCATCCGCGAGGTCATAAGTTGATAAAGGGCATCTGAACGTAACGCTTCCTAGAGGACTCTTTCTTTGACTTTCAGTCTAGTGCCAATTATGTTATGTATTAAAAAAAAAAAAAATGATCTTCACATATATAGCGTCAGATGTTATGAAAGTAAGGCGATCTCCGAAAGCGAAGAAATGAAATCAAAGCGCATTGGAATCATCGAGCATATAGAATGTGTGCCGCGAGTGATCCGTCCGCGCAAAGGCAGAATAGCGGATTGGCTTGTCTTGCCTCTATCTTCCGGGGACTCCTAGGCTCTTTCAATTGGACTTGTCTCGCTTAACTCGTCGAGTAGTGACTCTCCCGGAATGAAGATCTGTTCGATCAGTATCCCGAAAAATCCTTAGAATGAGTAGCTCCTAGCCCCTGCTTCTATCATTGGTGCTATCATCGTATTATAATCATTCCCGCAGGACCTCTTTCTATCAATTGAATAAGAGAGAGGGTAGAAAAGAAGGGGATGGATGGCTGGGCCATGAGAAGGAACGCTAGCTAGATTCTTAACACACACATGCAAGTCGGACGGGGGGAAGAAGCGGGGTAGAGTAATTGGAAAACTCATCAGGCTCATGCCCTGAAGATTACAGGTTCGAATCCTGTCCCCGCCTAAGAACTCTTAGTTTTCATTTTGGGATTTGTTGTTTTTTCGGGAGGGAACAAGAGAATGAGGTTTGTTTCATTTTTAAAGAAATGCTTACCAAAGGAAGACAGGTTGGTTCGAGAACCCCTTGGTCAAAGGGAAAGAGGGGTCCTGATTCCGGGACGGAGCCGTATGACGCGAGAGTGTCACGTACGGTTCCTTTGAGAAGGGTGTGATACCACCACCTATCAGGCCCGACGAGCGGTCCACGGAGCTGCATCCTTACTCACCTGGTCTATGCACATCGCTTTCTCCAGGAGGTTGGCCGCCTATCCTAGATCTTCCCATTTCCAAGAGGATCCCGGGCTCGATCTGGTTTAGTATCAAGGTGATTCTCTTTCTCTTTCTATATATATGGGTCCGTGCAGCATTTCCACGATATCGTTATGATCAATTAATGGGACTTGGCCGGAAAGTGTTCTTGCCTCTATCATTAGCTCGGGTAGTCGCCGTTTCTGGTGTTTTAGTCACCTTTCAATGGCTCCCTTAATTATGTGCGAGGAATTGCTCTATTGAGTAATGGGAAGCGGGCTACTCCCCGAAAATGTCCATAGTTGGTTGGGGATTCATTCGCTTTTAGGAAGGCGAATCTTATAAAAGAATATATTTTCAGTTATCTTTTGAATTTCTCCTTTCTTCAAACAAATTTGTTATGATAATAATCCTTATTATGATAGCTATTCTATGTATATGTATATTCTGGCGCAGAAAGAAAAAGAATAGAAAGAATTTGAAGTGTGAGGAGAGCAAGCCTTCATGTACGGGCGTTCCCCGACAGGGGCCTGCCAGCTCAGGAAGCCAAACGCCCGATACCGGTAGCCCCTATTTTCTTCTATTAGTAATGGTGGCGGCAGGCCCAACTGCTACTTCTTTTTGCGCGGGCGGGGATCCAGGGCCTTCGCACCTCCCTCTGCCCGAGGAGATGGGCGCTTCCACTAGTGGGACTTCCGCTACAACGGAAAAGACTCTCTCGGCCTTGCAGTTAGAGTTGGAGGACTTAAGTGTCCCCCCCACCTTGCCCCTATTCCAAAAAAACGCCGATGATCCAGAAGTCCAGGCTTTTTTGGAATCCCTCTTAGAAAGCATAAGAAGCTGTGGGTCTTGTCAGGAACGGAATGCTTTCATAACGGAGCATCTGCGAAAAGTTCAAAACGACTACGGTCTTTTGAATACCATTGCAGACCCAATCACACGGGAAAGAGTCAAGGAGATTATCATAGGGCAACTCGACTCTCTAAAGCTTTTGCAAAGAACCTGCAATGAAATCGAGGATTTGAAGGATCAACAGCGGCAACTCTTCCAACAGGTTTTAAGTGGTCAACACAAGAATCAATGCGAGACGCTGTCGCGGTTGAATTTGAAAAAGTTCTGGTTGGAGATGAGCCTTGAGTCGTACGGGCGCCGGCCTCGGTGATCATTACTGATGGACAAAACAGGCTCATTAATGAGGGACAAAAGAGTGAAATAGTCGAACAGGTGGTAAATCATCCCCCGAATGATTTGTCGAATTTAATGAACGCAGATGTAGGAAGGCGTCCTGCCCGCTAACCGAACTGCGTAACCAAAGCGATCCCTTGTTGGCGTAAGGTAGGTGTAGGTCCGATTCACCTATGTCAGTTCGAACCAGACGGATCCTTCGTGTGGATTCTAAACCTGACTCCGGATTTCTTGATCTTCGAGGCGAGGCATATTCATATGTCGAAGAAGGACCATTTCCGCTCATAGAACCTGGAAAAAGAAAATATATACCGTCGTTTAAGGACCAAGGACGCGATGTGAGAAGCGTAGGTCGGAGTAGCAGGAGTATGCGACAAGCAGTTGCATGCATGTTCGGTGTGGGAGATCTTCTGTAACGAGATGAATTCTAAGACTTGGAATCCTCCCGGATAAAGCGTGTGTGCCACGAGTGCTCTGTCTTCGAAAAGGCAGAATGCTGTTATAGAATCCGCTGTTTCGGAATAGAATACGCTGTGTGTCCTAACCAGATGCCGCGGGACGATAAGGGATTCTTTTTCTAAACTAGGAAGGATAGCTTGGATCACTTTCCTACTCCGATAGCATCTCTGAACGGCGGTTGAGGGAAAGTCAATCTGGCAGCAAAAGAGGTAATAGCTAGGAAAGGTTTCAAAAAGGGCCTATTAACGAAATACCAATACAAAGACAAGAAAGCCTCACCTTGCAGTAGGAAGGTGTTCGTTGCTGGGACGGATAAATCTAACTAGAAAGGGCAGACTCAAGGCGATGACTAGTAGATTTTCCAGGAGTTTAGAAAGCTAACGAACTATGACCATGGGAATTCTTTTTTAATAAATAAACTACCTCACCCTGTAAACCCTCTTGCCCACCACTAATCACTCTGTTGGTTAGCTGGGAATGAATGTGAACCAATTTTCCCTACCTGCGAGCGAGTTCGACTTCTAGGAGTTATAGTCCCTAAGTAGCAAGAACAAGGTTTAGATGTAGGATTGTTACTACTACTTAGGGAGTCTGAAGGAAGAGTTTCATCGATTAGTTGACTTATAAGGCTTTCTCCAACTAGCCATTTATCTGAATGAAAGTCTTTCTTAGGCGGCTTAGGGAAAACCCTGCGGATATCGATTCCGCCTTGAATAAGTTCCAAGGTCTTCCATACTTGTAACAGATTGAGGACCTGATTCATGGGCCTACTTCTACTTCTCTTATAGGCTTTCACGGTCAACAACAGGCTTGGAGTAGATAAGTTTTTGCTAGCGAACTCACTCTATTGAGAAGATAGATAAAGGCTCGAATTCTCTGTCAGAACCTCTATCTGATGCGGAATAATAAGGTCTTGAAATCTCTGGTTCCATAAGAATGGTTCGTTCTCCTCTTTCAGGACGATGAGTAATAGGTGGATGCGGACGAGTCCACTTCCCCTCCCGGAATGAAAATAGGACCAACAATCAAGCATGGGAGTAGAAAGAGATACTATCCGATAGCTCATAACAGTTGGTACGATCGCTCGGAGGGGCACCCTTTCGGGATGTCTTTCAAACAAGCAACGGGTGAGCTAGCGCGAAAGCCGTTTTCTTGCTTGGCTATGGAATTGAGGAATGCCCCTGATGGAAGAGAAGACCTACTTTCTTTAAAGATTATTAGTCATAAAAAGGCATATCTCTCAGAGATGAGTCCCACTTATTCTTATTTATGTTATATGGAAACACTAGACTATGGAACACACCAACCGATGAAAACTGGCTTGCTCTGTGGTGGAAGGAAGCCAGGGAGAATTGAATCAGACGTAAACCAAGGTCGGAGAGGCCTTAGGTAGTAATTGAGATGCCTTCAATTCAGACAAGAGATGACGCACGCTTCACAAGGACGCTTGGAAATGGCGTACTTATTGCACCTGGCACTAAGAACTCGAGTTCTTAGAGCGTACCTGCCTCCATGGTTGGATGCGGGTATGGTTGAAGGCGCTCTTGTCTCACGTTCGGATAGTTTCCGATATGTCCAACTCCCTCCTGTCCATGCTCGAACTTTAGTGCAAAGTTCTCCCTTTAGGACCAATGTCGATCCTGAGATCCAACGCTTTGGCCTAATGTGGAAGCTTTACACTAGGGCACGTAAGGCACGACAGCTTCCTCTCGCGCTCGCGACGAGTCGAGAAGAAGGTTCGAAGGAGGCCGATTAGTGAGATGCAATTCGCATCCGTTGGTAGTACGGCTTGGTAACCGTGCTGCGGCCACTAGATCATAAGACCTTAGGTGCACCTGAGCACGATAGCGTCATAAAACGGGGTTAACTACCCCGGGGGTGGACGTTATTGCGAACCACCTGATTACCAGTAAAAAAAAACATTCTATTGACTTAATATATTTCTCTATTATTTTTTAATACATCCTCAAAAGAGGAAAAGCTCCCTAACCTTAATAATACAAGAAGGGTGTGAGAGGTTTGTTAAAACCTCTCAAGCAAAAATAACTTAAAATCTTTTTGCTTAAAAATAGAATAGATGTGTGTGCTCTTTTGGAAACTAGAATTAAAGAACCTAAAGCTGGCAGAATTTTCAATAATATTTGCAAAGATTGGAGGATGATGAATAATTAGAGTGATGCTCCTAATGGTAGAATTTTGGTTTGTTGGAACCCAAAGAAGGTAGATGTCACTCATGTAATGGATTTACACCAAGCTATTTGCTGCTAAATAGTAGATATTCTCAATGGCACCTCTTTTTTCTACATTGCAGTTTATGCTTTTAACACTATGGAGCTGAGGAAAGACTTATGGGCATTCATTACCTCAGCTATCTCTCAATTACAGGGCTCTGTGGGGGTGATTTTAATACCATTCTTCTATCTGATGATAGGTTATATGGTATTCCAGTTTCTCAGAGTGACGTTAAAGACTTCACTGATTGTATGCAGAATAATGAGCTATTTGGGGTGAATACCACTGGAAATTACTATACTTGGTGCAACAACCAAGATGGTGAAGATAGGATTTCTTCCAAAATTGATAGAATGATTGAACAAGCAACGGGTGAGCTAACGCGCTATAGTTTTCTTGGTTAAGCTTTTTTTTATACTAAATTTTCCAAAAACTTGACTCGCTACGCCCCTGCTGGATTGAAATGAAAGACTGCTGCTCCTTACTCATTATAAACCACACAATAAGGAAAGAACAAAAGGCAGGGTATACCCGGGTGTAAGGACCCTTCTATAATATGCAGGACCGTTTTTACAGGCAAAGTCACTTTGACCAGTATCATGAGCTATCGAGTCTTCTACCAACGAAACAAGATCCTCCTCCATCTCCGCACGCCTACCAAAGGATTGGTGATTCGGAGTGTCATGGTTCGAAGGGTCAGGAGGTTTAGGTGGGACAATGATGTTCTGCTTCGGGTTATCCTTATTGGGTTGGTTTGGGGGATGGAAGATGGCCTTTTTGCATGGCACTATTACATGCAGGCACACGCATGGGCTTTGACAACTAGGACGGGTCAGTCTATCTACTGCTTGCGCAATAGGTCCATTCTATCTATTGCTTGCGATCATCAGTCAACTTACTTTCTTTCAGCTTTCCCCCGTGTGGATATCGCCCGCTTCAAAAAGAGAAAAATGATAAAATGAAGCACATTCACATACTAGGATCCCCCGGAGAATGGAAATGTGAAGCATATCGCCTAGGCCATCGACCAGAATCCCAGCTGAACTTCTTAAGTTCACTTCTCCTGAAAGAGTCTTAATGGTAGAAGAAACAGCTGATGGTGAAGTCAGTGAAGAAGATTTTTCCTATAATACGCATCGAATGGGCAGAATGCGCTCTTAGCAATTGAATCAGAATAGGCTGTTGGAGAAGGGCTTGTTTGCTATTAAATAGAGTCGGTTGTTAACGAATAAGCTGCTTGAGTAACCGATGTGATGTGAGAGTTAGAAAAGAAAGCTAACTTCACTTCATGCGTAATCCTGTTCTTGCAATAGCCGGTCTGTCTGGTCTTGTTGGTGAATGCTTATCCGTTGTTAGCGCTTTCGACTTCTCTTCTCATCTCACAGATGTCGTCTTGAGAGTTCCATCCTCACCCGGGCTTAGCTCTTTGAAGCAGATGTTGAAGGAATAAGCGATACCATTGAATCCGTTGTCAGAGTATGAGCTGCAGTTGTTCACGAATCCGTTTCAGGTTCTCGGGAAGAAGAGAAGGAAGACGGTGCTATAGAAGAAGTTCGTGGAGGAAGAGTAGCTGTTGTCTCTTTCCCCGCAATGTCAGATCAGGAAGAGCCGGCTTGACTTTCTCTGTGGTTCGCTTTCCCTTCCTTACTTATTCAAGTAAGTAAGTCAATTGCATTGCCTTACTCTAACAAGAAAGAGGGAACTGATTCCTCAGATTTCCAGGGTTAATAGGCGAGTCAGGGGAGGTTGAATCAGAATAAGAGTTAGCGGGGGATAGACCAAAGGAATGGATTAAATATAGTTAGTAGAAATGGAACCTCGAATGCAAGTTCTGAGGGAGAAGACAGGAAGGAAGTTTCATTTTGCTTTGTCAGCAAACCAGCAGCAATCCGCTTAAAAGCCAGTAGCACGATAGTACTTCCGCGGTCCTTGAGAAGTCCTTTAGGAGCACTTTTTTCATCCAACTAGAAATGGAATAAGAGAAGAAAGCAATGCCCAAAGACTCCCATGCCTTTCTTGGTCGGACCAACCCAACCGGTGATTTCGGACAAGTCTTTCTTCATTTTTGAGCAAGAAGCGGAACTAGAGGGATGAAATGAAAAGTGTTTATTACGATTACGCCCAACAGCCCACTTGAGCAATTTTCCATTCTCCCATTGATTCCTATGAAAATAGGAAACTTGTATTTCTCATTCACAAATCCATCTTTGTTTATGCTGCTAACTCTCAGTTTGGTCCTACTTCTGCTTCATTTTGTTACTAAAAAGGGAGGAGGAAACTCAGTACCAAATGTTTGGCAATCCTTGGTAGAGCTTATTTATGATTTCGTGCTGAACCTGGTAAACGAACAAATAGGTGGTCTTTCCGGAAATGTTAAACAAAAGTTTTTCCCTTGCATCTTGGTCACTTTTACTTTTTTGTTATTTCGTAATCTCCAGGGTATGATACCCTATAGCTTTACAGTTACAAGTCATTTTCTCATTACTTTGGGTCTTTCATTTTCCATTTTTATTGGCATTACTATAGTGGGATTTCAAAGAAATGGGCTTCATTTTTTAAGCTTCTCATTACCTGCAGGAGTCCCGCTGCCGTTAGCACCTTTTTTAGTACTCCTTGAGCTAATCCCTCATTGTTTTCGCGCATTAAGCTCAGGAATACGTTTATTTGCTAATATGATGGCCGGTCATAGTTCAGTAAAGATTTTAAGTGGGTTCGCTTGGACTATGCTATGTATGAATGATCTTTTATATTTCATAGGAGATCTTGGTCCTTTATTTATAGTTCTTGCATTAACCGGTCTTGAATTAGGTGTAGCTATATTACAAGCTCATGTTTTTACGATCTTAATCTGTATTTACTTGAATGATGCTATAAATCTCCATCAAAATTCTTTTTTATTTATAATTGAACAAAAGCGAGGTGAGGTATTTATGCTTAAGTCAACAAGCAACGGGTAAGCGCGCTAGCGCGAAAGCCGTTGTGCGTTAGTCACGCAAGCCTTTTTCTTACTCCTTTAAAAGGATGCGCACACAATCCACTACTGAGAAAGATACAAGTCTGACTGAAGACAAAAAGCATAGATATAAAGGATGCCGTAGATGCGAAGGTAAAGCGATAGTCTTAACTCCTACTAGAAATCTTAGAGGGTCGCATCATTATCTCTAGTAGAAATAAAAACCTCATTCATGAATCTAGAAAAACCCTATCCCACGGAACCTTTTGGCAAACTGACGATCAAAGATTTCCATTAAGACTATATTGAATAAAACCATCTTGATTTCAGTCACTGTTCGTATACCTCCTAAGTCTATAATATCATCACCTAAGCTTATATCATACATATTAAATTCTTCATCATAAATGATAGAGAGATCAAGATAATCTTTAATTCGTTTTTAAACTCCCGGTAAGCGAGTAGTAGACTAGTCGCAGGGTAGGTGCAAGAAGGCCTCGTTGCTCAAGTAGTCTAACCTCCGAAGCGAACTTGAGTATAGAGAAATGCTCTTTTTACCCTCATAAGGCCTATCCCCACTAGGGTTTTCTATCGCTCGAAAATGTAAGAAAGAAATGGGTTAATCCGGCAAAGTATTTAACCTACCCTGTTGACCTATAAAGATCTTCTGATGCTGGTTGCTTTGGAACAGCTTTCCCCGTTGGATAGGAAAAGAAGGACTTGTAACATACTAATCAAAAGGGAATCTCGGTATGGGGTTGGATCATCAGTCCATGTGATGACTCCCCTTACTAGTAAAGGGATGCTATCGGTACAGCTCTCGTTATCATCGGCGGATATCTCTCTTTTGTGGGGGTCTTTCTCTACAGCTATAGAATCGGCTTAATTATTAATTACCGAAAAGCTACCTTTCCAAGAGTCAGGAGAGCCCGGAAAGTGACTGAACGACCTTCTCCTAGGGAATTCCCTGTCTCTGGTCCTATTCCTACTTACTTTCTTCTTGGTTTACTCGGACTAGTGAAGAAGAAGAAAAGAGCTTATTTTCTTCCAAGCCATCTCTACGCAGTCTGCAACTTTGATATCTCCCTACCGCTACCGATCAAGCTCAACCTACCTATGGTATGCCAACCTCTAGATTGGACGAGTGCCTGCCCGAGCTAAAGTAAAGCTCTCTAGGTTAGCTATAGGTCAAGTTCTCTCAGAGCCGAAGACAGGGGCTGACTAAGGCCTGTCAAAGAAGTCTCGATTATCAGACCTAATCCGCCTTTCCGTGCGAAATCTCCTTGCGTCAGGCCTATCTCTCATCTTTCAGGCTGGTTGAATGGATCATAGAAGGCCCAAGATGTGCTTCCATTCCTTACTTGGAACAAGTAAGCAAATTCCAATTACCTTACTCTAAAGAGTCAGTGAATTGGAATTACCTTGATTAGGCGCAAAAAGGTTCGAAGAGCTTAGTATATACTATGCGGCGGGAAGAATCGAGGCAACGTTAGTTGTTCATCGGCCAAGTCCGAAAGAAATAGAAAGAAATGGCTTAGCCAATGATGGATTGACCAAAGATCTAAACCCTGGTCAGGCATCCTCGCCGGTCTAATGAGAAAGATTCCGTCTTTGATCCCCGGGAAAACATTTCTATTGAGGCAACTGCACTTGGTCAGTAGAACATAGTCTCGGCTGGACCTACATACCCAATGTTATGATTGAGCAGGTCTCGCAGCTAAGGGAGAAGGGGACCTCTTTCGGAGCAAGCTAAAGAGCCCTTCCTTTAGATCGTCGCTTTCCGGTAAGGCACTCAATGAAACCTATCCATCCCCTTTGAGGGAATTTCGCTCCAAACCAAAGAAGGAGTTCAGGCACTTCCGTCAGATACGAGATTGAAAGATATGGCTTTGTCCCGGCCGTTAGAGCGTTAAGCCACTCATTCTCTTAGGTCGTCTCAAAGCGCTTAGTCGAAAGACTTTGGGTCTCCGAGCTTAGCCGCCAGGCGAAGGGTAGACGGAAGAAGGTCTCCGAAAGCCCTATTTCCGGCTTCGAGAAGAACGGGCACTCAAACCTATCTTTCATCAACTGCTCTTGGCCTTTCTTGAATTAGGTGGTCTCGCTTTGAAATAGAAAGGCTGCCTTAGGTTGAGTTTAGGAGTTCTCTCTCCCGGGGGGCAGAAGCAGCAGAAGATGTTTTTGCTCCTACAGAATACCTTGCCTCAGATCCCACATGGGATAGGGTCAAAGGAGCGTGGCGAAGGTGAGATTGGTTACTATTTAACGATGGAAAGAATAGCCTCATTCGTGGACTCGTGCTGCTAATAAAAACCTTTCATTCACTTCGAAACCAAGACCTATAGTAAGTACTTATTCCCGATAGAGCCTTATATGTAGACAGTCAAGCTCGTCTTCTTATCTGGATTCATTGAGTCCTGCCATTCAATTCTAGGCTCAAAGAGGAGGTTTATCCTGGCTGGGCTCATATCAGCTCATTCAGTCGGAACTCACTCTCCTTCCTTTTAATACAGCAACGCCTATGTATAGATCATCAAAACATCAAACAAAGAACTTCTTTTAATTAAGAAAGAAATGCGTGATACTGATATTGAGAAATGAGGAAGCATGAAGGTTAACCAAGTGCCTTAGGTATGTAATCGCTTAATAACATTAACGAGCGGCACTTCCTTTTCTTAATCTTATTCACATCCAGAAGCACTTTACGCTCCGGGACCGATTAGAGGATGTGTCCAACGATCAAAATAAGCAAGCCTTGCCGCATCCGATAGAAAGAAAATATATGCCAAACTTATATCCAAAAGCTAAGGGTGTGGACAATAGAAGGTGCAAGTTTTTCCGGGGCAATAAATATTATAACTATCCAATATGAGTCTAGTTTATGAATACGAAAGCCTTTGGAATCTAATAGTCTTTCATATAGGTGGTAAGAAAGAAGATTATAGAACAACCTATTTTCTTCCTGATGCCCGTGGGTGTGGGACTAGTCATTCCCGCTACGCACCTTGCCTTACTAGCTTTATTGTGATCCTCTTTTCCCTCAATCCTCTTCTGCATCACCAATGATAGTTGACCAAGAACTCCTACTACCACTAGCACCGGTTACTGGAACAGCAGATGATTTCACTCTAACAACAGATATGGCTAAAGCACCGGTAAGACCAAGAGCAGAAATGAAGACAGCTTCTATGCCAAGAGCGTCTGCGTTGAGGAGATCTGGGTCTTCTACCCGGTGGTATAGGACTGGCACTTAAATTAGCTGTGACAGTATCCGTTGGTGCCATTGTTAAAATGAGTGTTCCCGCTTCATCTTCCCCAATATTCTTAGATTTAGCAACAGCGGTATCAATACAATAGATAGAAAGACTCATCTGCCAGTCAAACTCTGACAGGCTGACTCTTCTTAGGTATGGGCTCCCATGATAGTTAGTTCTGAGGAAGGCCTTCAAGTCGAGCTTCTAAATTTCCCCCTTAAAGAAAGTCCAGATCGGTTGGTGCTGTCTTCTTGCTATAATTTTTCTGATCTGATAGATAGAACGCGGATGGGTACAGCCTTCTAAGCTACAAAATAAAGAATGTCGTAAAAAAAGTAAAAAAACCCCCCGGTTAGAATTCTTCCCTGGCTCCACTATTCCCTTTCTCTATTTTAGAACGGAGAGCGGGCAAGGCCTCCATTGAAGCCTAGCTATTCGCCTTTCTTTAACACGATCCTGTAACACACTCTTATTGAGGCTAGGCTTAAGGCCGACTACTCATTTTTTTTCTAGGCGACTTCCTCTTGAAAAGGAAAGGAACCAGTTACTTCCACCCTGGTGGTCTCCTAAAGAAAGGGAAGTCTTTCATGGAAAAGCTTTTGAGCTCGGGTTCCTCATAACAAACTTGGTCGAAAAACCCAAGTCTTGATGCCAATGTTGGCCCGTAAACCCTTTCTCAATGAATGGAGAGAAAGTTCGCAAATCACCTTCGTTTGTACCGGAACTTCGTGAACTAAATGTTGGCAAAGCCTATTCTTCCATCTTCGGGTATTCGTGCCAGTATTTACGAACTCTAGGTTAAAAAGCTAAATAAAAGAAAGTCAAAAGAAAAGGCGGTTGCTAGTGGATCCTGTTGCCATAAAGTTATCTTTCATAGTCGGGCTAATGAAGAATCTGATGAGTTGAGCAATGCATTATTTGCTGATAGTCCTCCCTCCTTGAGAAGGGTCAAAGCAGAATCAGAATCTCGGACGTGCGATTGACCTCCTAGTGGGGCTACTCACTCACTGTAGTCTACACCTCCTCTAAGGCCAATGGGCAGAAAGTGAGAGCTTCTACCCGACCGTAATAGTCTGACTTCATTCATAAAGAGCTTAGCAAGCATATAAGGCATAACCGGTGGAGAGCTTACTAAGGTAAGCAAATCACTCTTTCTTTATCACCGTCAGTATAGTAGCAATAGACTGATCTTAGTCCTTTGACTCACGGGATTCACCACTATAAGGGAAGTGAGCCGAGGAAAGGCAGTGAAGGCTCGACTCCGCTCGGGTGGGTGAAAGCCCCGGGTTGCGTAGAGAAAGGTAGTTGACTTTAAAACTTGAATAAGTAAGCAAGTCAACTACCTTTCTTTTTATTTGTTTCGGTCTAAATCGAAGCTCTTGCAGTCCTTAATACTTTGCAAGCACTAAGCAAGAGTTCTACCTTTCTGGCATGCCAAAGCAAGGTAAGCGATCTCTTCTATTTCCCAAAGCCTACTGAGCCAAAGCTTCATGCCCGACCTTGGATCTTGCAAACAGCAGGTAGACCAACCGAAGCAAAGACTAGCAGCGGATCTTGTTCACTCTGACTACGTAACCTGTACTGTGCCTATGAACTCATCTTAAGCTAAGGAAAAAGACAGAGGAAATGGCTACGCTCTTTCTCGCTGTTGTTCCTCAAACACTGACACTGAGATAACAAGGAGTATATCTACCTAGACGGAACTTCTTCATTTTCTCGCCCGACAGAGGGCTGCTTTAAACGGTATTACCATAGACCCGAGAAAGTCTTGCCAAAGTTCTCCTTCGTTAAGAACCTCTTCCGGGCATGCCCCTGAGACTAGTGCTACTCCCTGCCTTCCTTTGCCCATCTGAAATCGAATGACAGATTTTTTTATACGGTCAGATCTGCAGCGCTTAATGATTCAATCACAGCTGATACGCATGAAGTGAAGTTAGCTTTCTTTTCTAACTCTCACACCGGTTATTCAACAGCAGATAGGCTTAGAGCTCCTACGTACGAACTGGATATTGAAAAGAGCGCTTACTCTTCTTGCAGCGGAGTCGTTCACAAGAGAAAGACTAGCTGTAGATTTAATAGCAGTTCCTTACTCTAACAAGTAAGCAAATTGACATTACCTTCTTTTCTTACTAACAGGGCAAGGGCATTCGATGCATCTGATTCAATTCCCGGTCCGCCCTCTCTTTCACAACCGAGGAGTACACATCGATGAGCTTAAGTAAGCGTTTTTGACTACGTTGATGCAACGAACTCTTTCTATTCCACGAGCAGACACCCTTCGAGAGCTTTCATCGGCTTGCTCTTTGGACCTACCTTGAGAAGGGAAATTTCTACGAGATGATTAATGAATGTAGGTCAGGTCTCTCTAATTCGCGGTAGGTGTGTATGCTTACCTAAGGCGAGAGCATTTGCTTCTTCAGACGTGGGTGCTTATGGGACTTCTGTTTCGCCAACTGCAGGATTGAGATCTCTTTCTGTGTCTGTTGATATCTCTTTGGAATTCGAATTTTCTTTTCAAATAGAGTCGGCAATTTAGTTTGAAATCTTGTTAGCCGGTAAGCCCAACCCTTCCCTCAGCTTGAAAACAACCCAAAGGATGGAGAATTTCCTACGGCCCCGATCCATCACCAGAGTCAATTCGTACACTCAATTTTAAGTAAAAAAGGGGAAGGGGAGCGCCCCTACGCGAGACTTATTGAAAAGGCCCCATGAGAGTAGTCTCATAGGTCTGACCAGGGGCTCGGTTCCAACCCTTATAGCTAAGGGTAAACTAACTCGCTCCTAGCGAAAGATCAAAGGCCAGGTGTGAAGCAACTTCACGATCCAATGAATTCCCTAAAATCGGATGACACAAGGCGAACTAGAATAGACTGATTGATCCAGGTAGCGGCAGGCTCCAATCGAAAGGAACCTAGCGTAGGCTAGAAAGACGTATAGACAAGCCTTTCTTTAATGATGGATCGCTTTTCGTGACTTTTCTTTCCATACCTGGTGGTGAATCAAAGCTAGAAGTGGTTTATCCAGGCTGGTTGAACCCCCGAAAGAAGCACCAATCGCTATCATGGTTGGAGCATAGATAGCAAAGGTATGGGTAGAGGTCAAATGCACACATCTACCAGGTAGGTCAAAATCATTCCATACCTATATCTGGTAATAGGCTGAACATTACTTCAGCCTATTACGAACTCAGAGGCCGGGTCAACAATCTAATAGATTGCATTCCCCCGTTCGAGAGTAAGAATCCTAGCCAGGCGAAGATCCACTGGATGTTAGGCGGAGTGGAAGCAGAACCAGAAAAGGCAGCAATTCCAGAGACGGTTGACCGAGCGGAGGCATCCGCCTTTCTTAGAGCAAAGCGATACAGTTAAATAGACGTCCAGTCCCCGATCCCGTTGACTGAGAACCAAAAAAGCAGTGGCCCATAGCGGAGGCAAGCTTTAGCTTGAATCAGCTTCAGGCTTTCAAGCAAAAGAAGCGTCTGCCAACGGTAATAGCTTTCATTTAAAGGGTCAAAGCCTCATATCCGTTGTTATACTTGGTCTAGAGGCGCTATTTACGCCCAACCTTTTTACCAAAAAGAGGCAACTTCAGGGCCATCTCCCGCTTATTGATTAGGGCGAAGAAACTCGATCGGCTACTAGAAAGGAGCAAAGGCCGAGGATGGCACTCAACGAGCAGACGAAGAACGAATGGTAGGAGCCGACAAGACAAATAGTAGTGCCGGTTCAGTGAAGTCAAGTCTTTACGTCTATAGGGGCTCCCCTTTAGTAAAAGGGAGGGGATATTTTTTCTTCATCCGGGGGTTCATTTCATTCATTTTTCACTAAGTTAAGTAAGGCTTATTAGTGAGGTCTTAAAAACTGAATAGAATTCATGATCAGCCATGAATTCTATTTGTTTGTGCTTTCAGCAAGTAGGCAAGGCGATTGGCTTCTATGTTTTAATCGGATACCAATTGCTTGGATGCTTTTGAAAGCCTCGAGATGACTTGCTTGCTGAAAAAAATCTTTCTAGGTTTGCTTTGTGTCTTCGTAACAAATGGTCCATTTATTGATGGGCGAACGACGGGGATTGAACCCGCGCGTGGTGGATTCACAATCCACTGCCTTGATCCACTTGGCTACATCCGCCCTTACCCCCGAACGGGTTTAAGTCTCTATCTACGATCAGATCCTTTCAGAACCAACCCCTATGACCGCTATCAAAGAGAAGCTTTTTCCTATACTATAAGTCTATTGTTGTGTTTTGGAATTAGGTTGAAGCCCTGGCTTCAACAATCGATACCGATTGCCTGGCAAAGCTTCAAAGGTTGGGCTGTTCACTTCATTCATTTTACTTCACTTTACTTAAGATTAAAGTAAAGATAGGGGGCAGGCGGGCAGTGAAGGCTCATTTAGTAGACAGCGAGCGAGCAGCAAGCACCTACTCCTAACAAAATGAAAAGCAGCAAGCTCCGGCGCAACAAAAGCGAAGCGAGCCTCTATCAGAGAAAGCCATTCTTGCAGAACAAAGTATAGGTTCTGGAAGAAGCGCACCCCTAAACTACACGCTTTGAAGCCCCTACTTTTTCATTTAATAGGATATTAGGAGAAGCCCGCTCAAAGCGCCTTTCTATAATATAAGGCGTCTCGTCTCGGACGTTCTTCGCATGTTTGAGCGGATACCCCTTTCAGTCAGTAAGATTGTCAAAAGGCGAAAGTAAACTTTCCTTTATGACTTAACAAATATAATAGGGCGAGGGCGCCAACGAACAAGAAAGGGTAGCCTTTCTATAGGGATCGCTATAGATAGTATAAGGAGCCTTTACTTTCTAATAGAATGCCCTTCTTTCTCAAAGTCAAGTTTCTCGCTTCTTGCTTTAGAAAGATTGCAGGGGATCGTCGATCTCTTCCTTCAGGTGGCTCTGCCCTATCTATTCATCTCTTTTTTCAAATGGATATATTTAGGGGTCTCTCTTGTTCATAGATATAGATCTTGAAAGCAGAATCTAAATATAGAAGAACCAGCACTTAAAGGGCGCAACCAACGGAAGGTTCTCCCCCTGTCCCAGGCATTGTTCTCCGACGATGTCCCCTGGACGGAAGGGGCCACCATTCTCTTTCTTTCTTCAATCGTTCCGATCAGGACAAGTGGGTTGGTTCGTTTCCTCCTCCTATCTACGCTATTTTCTGTCTTCGTTCGTGATCATGTTGGGCAAAAGGTAGTTTTAGAGGAGCGGATGTGAAAGGGCGATCCCCCCCTTTCCATTGAAGTAGGGAGGGCCTCCTTCCCCACCATTCCGGAAACATCCATTTTTCTTTTTAATTAGAAAGAACGGGGCCTTACTTATTCAGGGAAGATGAAAGACAAATATAGAGATCAGAAGGCTTTATGATCGGAGAAAGGGAAGGGGCGTGGTTGGTGTGTCACTAGATCGGCAAGGGAACCCGTAGGAAGGCGAGCTACGTGAGGCCGAATTCACATCAGAAATCGCCAACATGAACACAAACGAAATCTTTAATTGCGTATAGAAACAAAACGAACCACTTCTATTCTCGGAGCTGAGGTATATGAAGAATGGCTTTTTGGTCCCTTTCGTTCAGTGGTTAGGACATCGTCTTTTCATGTCGAAGACACGGGTTCGATTCCCGTAAGGGATAGGTACTCATTCTCGGCCGCTTTCAGTTAGTGTTCATTGCTAAGTGATTGCTCGCTATCTGGCTGAAAAAGGTGGTCCAGAAGCTTCCTCTCTCCCAGCAAGCAAGACGAGATCACCACTTCTCTCAGTAATGGACTTTCTTGAACAATTTCATTGCCTTAGATGTCTTTTCATAGATTTTCGAATTTCCGACAGAAAGAATCTCCATGCATGCCTTCTTTTTCTTCTCCTCTCAGCCGTCCATTTTTGTTCTTTCTAGGTTTGTTTTTGTTAGGCATTGAACCTTGCCTTAGGTGCTGAGTGGTGTCCTCTCTCTCCTCTAATACCTAAAAAAGAGTTCCGTCTATAGGGCTTAAAGCTTCAACCATGGCATGGCAGTAAGTTGGCCCAGTCTCTTGCCCAGCCTTCGCCTTCTTCAGTGGCCAAGTTGAAGCGTTCAACGGCTCTTCGGCCTACCACCGCCTTTCTTGAAAAAGAAAGTTGAGCTTTTTCAATTGAAGCTAATGCTGTGCTGTCCTTCCCTTGAAAAAGAGAAAGCGAGGACTTTTTTTTTTAGCTGCTGGCCTAAACAAAAGAGATTAGTCTCTTGATCGATCGATTGATTGGATCGAAGTACGAAGAGGTTTATTGAAGTGTGAGATCAGCCCAAGACTAAGGCCGAGCAACTAGCTGCTGCAAGATTGGACGTCTATCTATCTTACCCCGCTCTCCTACTCTTTAAAAGGCCGGCGGAAAGAGTGCTCTGCTCATCTTTCTTACGGCTCGTTAACGCCCCCTTCGGCTTCTTCAATTCTAAAAGGTAGTGTCTTTTTCCTATTCTTATTGGTAAATAGCGTTTTGTTTTGAAGCGAAGGCATTATTGAACGAAAGAGATGCCGGGCCGGTCAATTGCATTAAGTAGGGGATGCAGGACCTGTCTTAACCACAAGTGCATTCGTCATCGAGGATGACCTCGATCCCACCAAATTTTATTCCAAAGTTTGTATCTTTATTTTGGACTTTAAAGTGAAAAAAAAGGGTGACAAAGGGTATACTTTCTTTTCTATATAGCCGTCTCATCAATGAGCGTAGATTGATAGAAATGGCTTTTGTGCTGGTCAATCTCTATCCCATTCTTCAGGTATAGTTTTGTTTGATTACAGATCGGCAGGTGATCCGCCCTTTCTCCCCCTTTCGTCAGTCGTCTTGATCCGCCAGAGGGTCTTCTTGCAAAACCTTGAAGAGGCTTGATGGCAAAGAGAAGTGAAGAAGGAGAACCTAAGGAAGGTCTCTCTCTACCTCGCAAGCTCTTGGATCCCATGGCTAAAGCTTACTTCGGTGGATTTTGGGTGAGGGTAGAGGAGTAGGATAGAGAGTGAGTATAGGATAGAACCTCCGGATTCAAGGGATATTTTAAAAAAGGTGCTAGTGCCGTTACTGGCTACCGACCCGGAAGGAATGTTGGGCAAAAGGGTGATGGATAAGCTATTGATGGTGCCGGTACATAAGCCAAATCAACTGGATCTCCTTCAAGCACTCAATCTGGATCTTCATCTGTAACAGGATATGCCTTTCACGCTACTGGCCATGGATCAATAACTCTATCTACTAATGATGGATGTTACTCGTGCTTCTGGGCTATTGGCTATGCTGACTCAGATACCCTCACCACCTTTTAGGCAGGGTCTACTTCTACTGGTGTTGGATTCTCCCTGCCTAAGTGGCCGATCTTAGCGTGTTAGCCGCCGTCTCATTTCGTATAGTGATAACGTTTTCTCTTTCTTAGCGCTCCGCTATCCGCTTTATTCTCCGAATATGCGCATTGGAACTCTGGTTACGCGGCTTTCTCTTATAGGGGTCTATTTTCTCTGACTTGACTCAGCTTGACCTACTTGACTCAGCGGTTAGAGTATCGCTTTCATACGGCGAGAATCATTGGTTCAAATCCAATAGTAGGTAAAACCGGCCGAAACCCCTGCTTTTGCCGGCATGACAGCAAGGAGTCAACTGAATGACCAAAGCATTGGCTGCTTCAACTTGTGGCCTTCTTCGACTTGCGATTCTCTCTAAGAGAATCTGATCTACGACCACCCTCTCTTCTTCTCTTCATGTATGTGGGCTGCCTGCCCCGTCCCGAATAGACAAACAGGAACAAACTGAATAAAGGCACGAGAGAGAAAGTTGAGTATCAACTCACCTCCCTTCTTCCACTATTAGGGGAAGACCAGGAGGGCCGGAACCCCTAACGGAAACCTTTCACCGCGCCACACGATTCTTTTGCGAAGCGCTCTCTCAGACGTTTCCACTCCTGCCCCCGCAAGCAAAGAGGTTTCAAGATACCAAGCGACCGAGTGAAAGTGAACAGCCCCGAGCAAATATTCTAGAGAGCATACCCTTTGTTTCTACTCTTTCTCTCTTCTAAGAACAACTAAGAATCTAAAAAAAGAATCTTTTTCTTTTTTGGACTCATTGGACTTCCGACCAATGCAATGGAGTGATGATGCATGCGTGCATATAAACTTCTAAAGAGTGGGTTCCAACCCTGGGTGACACTATTTAACTCAATCCATTATAAGGTAATGCCAATTCGCTTAGAAGATAGAGTAAGGCTATTGGTAGATTATTTCTCTTTTAGAATAGACTTTGAGATAAAGAAGACTTTAAGGAGATTTTTTCGAGATAAGGACTTGCAAAAGTCGAGTAATCGCAAAAGTAAGGTCTCAGACTCGCAGAAGACAAGTGAAAAGTATCTCGAGGTTTCGCCGTGGGAATTTCGCGAGAGTTTTCGTCGCTTTGATTGGTTTGAGAACCTGATTGAAGAAGACCAGAATTTTGGAATACACATAAATCTACAGATCCAGTGTACAGATTTATTCTAGTATTTTTCGATAAAGATAGCAAAAAGGTGCATTCATTTCTAGGCTAATTCAGTGCCTTGTTTGTGGATGCTATATATGAAGTAGTTAGACACGCGGGGGATCAGTTGGGTCTTTTAAAAGGACTCAATCAAAGGACACAAAGAAGGGGAGCCCACTGTTTTTCTGAGGTTGGGTTTTGAGAAAAGAGAAACCCGCAGATCTAGCGCTAATGGCTTCTTCAATCAAGCGATGTTGTTATAGCCGAACAACAAAAGAAAGCATATGAACAACATCTATAGTTGTAAACAGTAAAAAAAAAGTTCTTCGAAGCTGTGCTAATGGTGGTCAAGGATAAGGTACTACCTTCAGTGGGAGACATTGAGTCTGCATGATAAATCTGGGAGACTCCACAGAGAATGTATAAGTCAGTGACAATGGTGAACATGAAGTTTCTTCGGCAACGATTTTTCCAAACAAGATGCAAGAGAGGCAATGAAATTGTCTCAGCACTTAGACAAGATAAAGAAGATGATCAAAGAATTGGTAGCAGTGAGAGTCAAAATGATTGATCGTGATCAGTGACCAGGAAGTCTGCTGAAGTCCTTTGAGTCTTTGACAACCACTCTTTCCCGTGAAACTCCTTCTTTCTTTAACTATGATTGATCTGACCATTTTCTTTAGGTTCTGAAAGAAAAGAGATTTGAACAGCAGTCTGAAAAGACTAATGCTGCGCAAAAGAATATGTTTCAAAAGAAGAATAAGCACAAAGTGAGTGCAGAAGGACCTGAAAAGAGTGTTGATCTTGCAAGAAGAAAGGTCACTTGAGTTTTGAGTGCCCATAAAAGAGGGACAAAGGGAAAAAGCCATGATGATCAGGAAAAGATAGTGTTGGTCACTACTATAGACCCCGTTTGCCAACATTTCAGATAGTTGGTAGATCGGGTCCTCGCATCATATTTTTTCCGAAAAGAAGAATTTTGTGCAGATATGATTGAAGAACTAGGTTCTTCATATATGTATGGGCAATGGCATTTCGACTGTAATCAGAGGCCGAGAGAATGTGTAATTGCTGTTGGAAAACGGAAAGTCAGAAGAAGTATAAAATGTTTCTTTTCTTTTTGTATCTGAAAAGAACCTACTCTCGATGAGAAGAGCCTTTACTTTTTGATTCTAGTAGTAAAGCGCTAGCACTCCCATAGAGTAAGGCTCTCTTCTGGATAGCTGCGAAGCCTTCAATGTTAGTATGGAGACTTTGCTTTCCGTTCGCTGAACAACCTCCCTGTTGCAACACTTTACTATGCTTCACAGGGCGAACTTCACCCTTCACCTATTTTTGAGCTATTGAATTAGGCGATCCGAAATTGATTTTTCACTCCCCTTTCCCTATTAGGGAAAGAACTTGGCTCTAAAATGATAGTAAGGCAAGCTTTATGTATTTAGGTAGAAGTAGACCTCGAGCTCTGGGGCTTTAAGGGATAGGGCAGGTTTGGAACCCTACCCCAGACCTGGTTGGAAGGGAACTATATCCTTAATCCAGGTTAGACTATCACACACGAGACTCGCCTGGGCTCTCATCGAGACCCACTCACTTCTCTCTCCTTAACATCTAATACCATTGCCCTGCCACTCTGCCTGTTTTCTTGTGGCCGAGTCGGGGCATTCTTCACTCCTGTTACAAGGTAGCCGTAGAGGCTTCCCATACTGACCTTCCAGTTAGTTCCACTTCTGGAGCGAAGCTGAGCACTCGGGGCATAAGGGCCCCGCGGTGATTATTAACATGCGCTTTTCTAGCCCATATCTTCTCACCTCCGGTCACATGAGCTTTCGAGAGCCCGGTCTGGATCTAAACGATTTGTTATCTATGTCTCATGTCTTTCAGCTCAGTGGGATCCAGAGAAAGACAGACCTACCTACCAGTTTTAAGTGGCAAGATCAATCAAACAAAATAGGCTCAAGAGAAAAACCTGCTTTCTTCTTCTTATATATCCTATCGTATACATTGTAATATAACCCTATTTTCAAATCATAAAGTACCCTCTCTTTAGGTAGGCCCACACATTTTAGGTTATCCAAAAAGAATAGAATGACTAATGTGATGTGAAACCCCCAAAAAGAAAAAGCTCCATTGATTTCCCTTTCCGTATGGCCGGCCAATCCATGACAACCCCACAACAAAGAGTAAAATGCCAAGCCCTTTCTCTATTAAAGAAAAAAGCATGCGCTCAAAATACCTCATAAACCCCAACTACTTTGTTTGTGTACTGGAACAGCTACCACTTCCTTAGAACAACACTAACTTACCGCTCTCTACTATAATATAAATATAAGAAAATCTAAGAAAGATAATAGCCCTATAATAGAAAACTGCCATGAATTACACACACGCAAGTAGTGGCTCGGCTCGTTTTTTTTTTTTCTAGTGGAAAGACATTTATCTCTGAGAAAAACACATAAAATTTTTTCGCTAGAGCTCATCACTGAAGAATGGTGGCTTGACTTTTTGGAATTAGAGAATAACTTCTTCGCGCGGGCAGCGTACGTACAAGGCTGTTCGGACCCCTTCCCTCTTGTATGAGGCGCGTTGCCATCGTCTCTTTCTCCTTTTTCCGTTGCAGGTATCTAAACATCTATTAGTTAAGGGGGTTGGGGCGCGAAGCGCAAACCGTTTTTTAATCAAATTATGATATGATTTGGTCGTTCGGAAGAGATTCTCTGAAAGCGTCCCTCGCCCAGGACATCGAGCGAAGAGCTCCAATGCGCATATTCGGAGCTAGGCGGATGCCGTAATCGCAGAAGCCGGATCAACATCATGACAACGGCATTCTGGAAACTGTTGGGCCGGCTACAATTGGTCTAATGTGTGAGTGCGTATGGCAGTACACTGAGAGCACCTTTCAAGTCGGCTGACAAAGAAAAAAGGGTTTCGTCGTCTTTTTCCCGCTTTCATCCTCCCTTCGCAATCGAAGGGATGAGATTTGAGGCCGGTTTTCAATTCGCTTCTCTCTCTCCGGCGAGGTTTGAACTTCGCATGGTGGGAAGGCTTTCACAATTCGCATCTTCCCGTCCAGCAAAGAGGGTGAAGGGGAGCGGGCAGCAAGTTGGAGGACACTGCGGAACCGCGTGATTGATCCATCTGCGCGATTCCCTAATTGAAGAAAGTTGGAAAGCCTTCAAAACCTCAGCCCCTACCATTCTTTTTAAGAAAATGAAAGCTGACTAGCAATCGCTCGTTTTTATTATTAGCATGGGATTGGATGTTCATATTTAATAATGAAAGACATAACATCTATTAGAAGGCAATCCCGGGGGAATTCCTATCGATTTTCGATGGACAACAATCCATCTTTCTCGCTTCTCCTAATCAATCGCGAGGGTTTCTTCGGGCATGAGAACGCAAGTGCCGAAATCCTACAAAATGTCCGAACGTCCGAGGACGAAAGAGAAAATGTTCCGCGGGGAACTCGTTTCATGTCGGCCTATTCGTGCCGCTTAGACGTCGGCCATGAAATCCATCACTATACTGAGCAGATCACGGGCATTCACATCTCGGTCAAACAGAACTGTGCGCGATTCTCTCGCGAATCGCCTTCCGCAAGGTATGGCATTCAGGGTTTGAACCCGGAGAGAAATCCTTCTTAATAGATACAAGACATTCGTTGCTGATCTAAAAAAGATCTTATCCCGTTAGCGGACGTTTTTCATTCTTCACCCGGTCTTTCTCCGATGTCTCCAAGCCGGCCATAGTAGAATAGATAGGCAAAGCAGGCAATAGCAGTCTGTTCTCGCCTATCGATAGATAGCAGGTTGCTTCCAAGCTCAAACTGAAACTGAATTGCTACTTTTGTCTTGTTATTGATAGAGTGGTATTCTCCGCTCCTGTCAAATAAAGTAGAGGAAGAGAGAAGGTAATGCCAATTCACTTACTTGGAACAAGTCAGGAAAAAGAAAAAAAATGAACAAGTCTAATGGGAGAAGAATGGCTGACACGTTGACTACCTTCAAGACTCAAAAAAAAAAAGAACCCGAGCGGTCTAACCTAACCCCCGGGGCGGACCCCAACCGAAAGACGCTAGACAGACTAACAGAAAGAAAGTTTTTGGGCAAGACAAGAAAGGAACTTGCCCTTTGAGGCCAAAGGATAAGAGCTGATTGCTGGCGATGACTTAGTGAATGAAAGAAAGTTCTCGAATCGGGTTCCGACCAAACGCAAAGCCAACGAGTTCAGTCGAACAGCGTAAGGCGATCGAAGTGAGGTTCAATCTTGATTGAAAGGAATGGACGAGCGTAGTAGGCTTAATAGTGAACGCAGACCCCCCTTCTTTTAGATATAAGATCAATGACTAAAAATAAAAAAGAAAAGACAGATGCCGAGAGAAACTGTTAGACTTCTTTATTGCGTTGCGCAAAAAAAGGGGCTTACGTTTTTCAGCTCCATCGCACTGCCGCATAAACAATGGATCCGCTGGGCTGGATGAGCAACCTTTTATTTGGCCTCTGCACTAGTAGTGAAGAGGCTTGCTACTTTCAATCAGAAAAGGAAGATGGAGCAAGGCAAGGGATAAAGAAGTTGTTCCCTCTTCTCTGGTAACCCGCCGCTGGTCATATACATATAGAGCGCTCCGCCCGCCACCGCATATGTAGAAAAAAGGGGAGCGGGGAAGGAAGAACATTTCACTTTGACACATGAGGTGGCGAGTTTGGCTAGGTAACATAATGGAAATGTATCGGACTGCAAATCCTGGAATGACGGTTCGACCCCGTCCTTGGCCTCGGAGAGTAGCGAGCAGCACGGAACTTGAATCAAATCAATCAAATGGCATAGTAGAAGGGGGCTTTCCTTTGTTTGTTAAAAATCCACAGACAACATTCTGGAACTTCCAAACCAAAAAAATACAAGGATGAGAAGGAGCTTTTACGTTACGCTTCAATAGAATGCAATTTTGAAGGGTAGAATACGCCCCATGGTCGATCGAAGATCCTGTACTACTTGAACTCAAATGAATCTATCTTACTTTCAATCCATCTTTGTCCAGCCAGCTCATAAGAAAATGTTAGACCAATCTCAGAGCTGACACAACCGAATTGGTTGAAGAAAAGGAAACCCCAACGACCAAGTACTCCCGCCCCAAAAAGCGGAAACCGAACAACCACCAGGCTCGTCTGAAGAGGAGGCGGGCGCCCTCTAAGTTTACCACCCTACCCACTAATGGACTATGAGGAGAGCAGGCGAACCGGAACCGACCGAATCACTGTAGCAAACCCTCCCTTTACTCAATAGATAGCGCTTATCCTCTTTCAATAAAAAAAATGAGAAATGGGGCAGAAAAAGGTCTTTATTGAAAAGGCTTTGCACCTGAAATAGGACTCCATAAGAATGAGTCTGGGCTTTCAAAAAGATGAAAATGCAAGGTATGTAGCCGCTTATGCGAAGCTTAGGGGGTAAAAAGAAAGTCTTTTGAACAACCAACCTGACATAAGGCAATGCAATTGCTCGCCCACTTAGAGCAGATGGAGATTCTCGGGCAGGGAAAGGTGGCACTCGACATCTATTAAACAACACCAAGAACAAAGTCATACCATGTCCTCGAAAGAAAGTAGTGATGATTGCCGTGAATGCTGCCCTCGAGGACGTGTAAAAGAAGGTCTTTGCCCATGGTACACCTCTCAGTAGAAGGGCGTGAAAAGGCCGTGGAGACTTTGACCGAATGAATAGGCATGCTATCATGATATCAATTTTGATTCAGGAAAATAATCCAGGATGAACGCTTTTTTCGTTCGCTATGTGCTGACTGGATGCGTACTCGCGCGATCGATCGATGGACGAGGAAATTGCGTGAATGACGAGACCGGCCTAACCTAAAGTAAAGGCTCTTCCCTCTCTTAATGGTGAATCTTGATTGACTGACACTAGGAACCAATTCGGAGAAACAAGAAGCATGGCATGAGATAGGCGGCGGAACAATTTCCGATAGCGAATTACTTGACTCGATGGATGGAGGTTTGGAACCCAACTCAAGGACGAAATCAATGTTGAGTCAACAATCATCGAGAAGGGCACCACCGAGCGAGGTCGAGACCAGCACCTTGTATAGGGTTCCAACCCTGCCCTTCTTCCAATATCCTATGCAAGCTTTAGCTTGACTAACAAGCGAGAAACTTATTGAAAGGGGGCGCGCTAGCTGCAATCAAAAGCGCGAACCTTATTGAAAGGTCCCCTTACTATAGTATAGATAGGCTCGAAGCTATTTGACTTTGATTGCAGGGTCAGATACTCCTTTAATAAGATAGAAAGGGCTTTTTCAGCTTGATCGAAATCGATTCTATGATTGAATAGCAGATACTTAGTAGTATAAACTCGGAGAGACAGACAGAGAGGGGACTCTATCATACCTGCGAACTCCTAGGATGAGAAGTCAGTCTCTTGTTTTTGGCAGGAAAAGTTCTACCTTCGGTAGAGTGGGTCTACTTAGCGAACTGGAAGGACGCGGAGATCGATTGATCAATATGAATCTCGAGAGTGGACGGTTGACTGCCGCCCCCTTGTCCTGGAGTCTCTCCGGCCGGGGAGAGGCTTGCTATCGTAACCTTTTCCCCGGTGTATGTGAAAAAAGTGACGAACCCATTTCGGTCATAGGTTAGTCCAAAGAACGAGAGTCGGCTTCCTTAAGTCCGTTGTTCCTCAGTAGCTCAGTGGTAGAGCGGTCGGCTGTTAACTGACTGGTCGTAGGTTCAAATCCTACTTGGGGAGAATTTTGAGTTATCGCTTTTCTGACCTAGCGACCCCCGTCCTTCTACTTCGTTTCTAAACTAGCAGAATCGTGGGACATCAAAAGTGGGAAGTTTTTTGTTGGTTTTTATTCCTCACTCTCGTATAGGCGAACTTGGTTCGTTCAATTCTTAGGGAGAAGAAGGATCCACTGGGAATGAATGGGCAGACTGAAGTAGTATCTTCATTAGCCGGAAGGAATTAGTCTCCACTAGCGTCATTCGAAGAACGAACAAGAAAAGGCGGACTGTTTAGGTAGGATAGATGGATATGGTCCAATGGCATGGCTAAAGCTCTGCCAGCTTCTTGTAGACTGAACTTTCTTTGGGCTCCGAGTCGTTTTTGGGTAAGATGGTAGAATTTTTCTTCGCCACTAGTGGCAACGAAGTTCTTGGTAATTAGCAAGGAGGAAGGAAGATCTCCACTCATTTCATTCAGTGCCTGCGGTAAGGCAAGGCGCGACCCACAACAAAGGAAGGGGGAAAGCTTGCTTGCTGTAGCCCTTTTTTAGTAGACTAGGCTTAGTAAGCGTAAGCTATTTAAGTAGGCTCGCAGCTTCGCCAGAAGCGACGAAGGGGGGCTGGGGAAGAAGGCCGACGACTACATGAGAGGGAAGCTGTCTACGAAGCTTTGCCCCTTGCTTTACAGAGATTGTTATGAACTGACTAAATGACTAGATTCCCCCGGAACGCTAGCTAAGCTAATAGTATTAGTTTCTCAATAAGCTTATTGATTGATTCAGCGAACAAATCGCCTCCTTCTTAGAACCCATTGAGGAGGGCCTCGGCCCGGGAAGGGGAGAGTGGCCGAGTGGTTAAAAGCGACAGACTGTAAATCTGTTGAAGTTTTTCTACGCAGGTTCGAATCCTGCCTCTCCCACTTGTTTGTTGTAGACTTCAGAGAAGAGAAAGAAGGCATTCGTCAGCGGAGGAAGGCCAACCGAGCGAAGCTCTTTCTTTTGGCCGTGCCGTGAAGTTCAATTGTATCGTATGTTAGTTAGAGAGGTTAGCGAACTACTACGATCTATAGATTCTCCATCTATATCCAATCCCAACGAGAATAGAAGCGAGTCGCTTCCGGCTTGGCTTGTAATCGTAGTCTTTTAGCTTATGTAGTGGTCGGCCTTCCTACACGCACGCGCTCGCAAGTACAACTTGCCTTGGTTCGGGACGAAGCCAAGCCGATACATATGATAGGCGAAGGAAAGACCCCCATTTCATAGCGCCTGGAGAACGCAAGTTTGATCGAGGATTGGAGAGGAAAGGTGGAAGAAAAGGCTCGGGATGGATTTAGGAGTCTTTGTGCGAGCCGTATGCGGTGAGAGTCGCACGTACGGTAACGAGGGGGGTTCGCGTCTATACGTGTAGTGTGGTGGTTGGGCCTACCCACCCTATTTGTTCCATGATCTATGGGTCTACAGGAGCTACCCATTTCGATCAATTAGCCAAGATTTTGACCGGATACGAAATCACTGGTGTTCGATCTAGTGGTATTTTTATGGGGATTCTTTTTATCGCTGTAGGATCCCTATTCAAGATCACTGCAGTTCCTTTTCGGGCGGCTGTAGGACGGACGGCCGCCTATAAGTGGTAGGGTAGGGTGGGTGGTACCGCTCAGATTGCGGCCAATCTTCCTAACCGCGCGCGGGCCGGGCCGGGCTTAGAGCGCGTGAAACTCATCACTACCTCGTAAGGGCGTTGAGACCATAGCATGTTAAACGAAAGCGCCGCTTTCTCTCTAGTGTTGTCACACAGCTGCCCGCCTAGAAGAGCCACTCGCTCTCTAGTGTTGTCACACAAGATAAGCACGCCGCCCGCCTGCTGGCCGGGCGAATCGAAGTTCTCTTCCGGTCAACTGTCCACCCAGTCAAGTGCAAAAAACACAGTAGAATCACGCAATGCACGCTGCTGGTGTGCTTCCTGCCCGCGAGGAAAGAAAGAAGAGCGACAAGGTTCAGTTCAGATTTGACTGTTTGCAGTATGGGAGCAGATGACCCAAAAAATCCCTGGGAACAATGAAAAAAATAGATATCTCGGTATCGAAAACTATAGGAGGCTGTATTGGCGAGATCCAACGGTAAACAGCTGCCTAAAAGAAAAACCGCCTGGAAGTCCGAGGACCTTTAGTACTGTACCCTACCCCCGAACCAGCAGCCTTCGCGCCAAGCAAGACCGCCCTTGTCCCTTTCCTTTCTCCATTCTGCCTTCTTCTTTGCTTTGTTCCAAAAGAGTCTAAGGCAAAGCTAAAGTGGTTCGTATGCCTACTTTACCTACTTGACGAAAGGGAACGCACTTTGTTTCGTTTCCGGGTTTATGGATTGGATTCAGTCAGCGTCACGACATAATCAAAAGGAAGGAGTGACGCTTACCGGCGAACGCTTTCAAAGGCGACCCTCTCGAGTTTCCGGCAGTTTCCTAGATTGAAGTAGCCTTTCGTCGCCTTACCAAAGGTAATTCCTATTCACTTACTTGAATAAGTAAGGAAAGAAGTAACTATCAAAGAACTCACACGACTGAAGTACCAAAGGTGCGCTCCGCCCGATGACTAAGAAATAGGTTTGCGCTTGAATTGAAGTGATGAGGTCGCAAAGAGGAAAGTAGGGCTCCTATTGACTAAAGGTTGCTTCTTCGGTTTCCTTTAGAATGAAAGTAGCTTACGCTACCTTACTACTTACTTTGTTTTATTCAAAAGGCGAACAGCCCCCCCAACTAGTCGTATGGGGCGGGGTGCTTTTGGTAAGCTGCCTTGGATATGAAGAATTCCCAAAAAAAAGGCAAAGTCCGGTATTTGACGAAGATCTTTCTTTCTATCAATAGATAGGAATGAGTGCTCGATATAGGGGATAGGATCTATCTGGTCTTTTTCTTTCTTTTTTCTGCATGGCATAGCTAGGACCCTTCAAATCATGTTTGAGCCTATGTTCAAACCAAACCCACTCCCTATTTGAGTAAGGCTGGAAGCCCGCCAAGTTCAGATAAAAGAATGCTTTCTCTAACCATTAAGGGAAAGGCTCGACGAAGGAAGGAAAGGGCTTTCGGAGATCGAGATTTTCTTTGTTTTTCATCGAAAACGAAGAAGACCGAGAATGTCAATCTTTCTTTCGAAAGAAGGGAACACGCCTTTTCGGCCGCGGTGGTATGATTTTCGGGCCTTCTCCTCGTTCCGCTCGCTGGCCTATTGGGATAGCAGCCTTTGGGCTTTGCCTGCTCGCTCTTTTTAATAAAGAATTCCGGCTCGGCCCGGGAAAGCGCTGGCAACAACAGAAAGGAAGGGGTCCATGTAGCTGCTGCGTCCGCCCCCTTCTTAGTCAATAGAGCAGCAGGTTCGGCATCTACTACAAAAGAGAGAATCCACTTCAGATAACCACGCCTCTGCTAGGCAGCGTGTGGAATGGCCGAGAGCGGACCTTTTTGGATATATAATCCAAGTCGAGAGTGGAGTTACGGGAACAGCCGTCTGATGGAAAACAACTTTCACGTTCGGTTCAGAGAGCACTTTTTTCGTTGAGAATTCTTCGTTCCCTTTCGTGTGAATTCCCTAGCGGCGAATTCAAAACTTTTGGGCCCTATCTATTCCATCTATCGAGCCCCGAAGAAAACCCCCCTCCCCTTCGGACTCAATATATTTTTTGACTCTATATATGTGGGCACCTGATATCTATGAGGGTTCACCCACCCCGGTTACAGCATTCTTTTCTATTGCACCTAAAATTTCTATTTCTGCTAATATTTTACGTGTTTTTATTTATGGTTCCTATGGAGCTACATTGCAACAAATCTTCTTTTTCTGCAGCATTGCTTCTATGATCTTAGGAGCACTGGCCGCCATGGCCCAAACGAAAGTAAAAAGACTTCTAGCTCATAG